TTTCAATTTAAATGATTTTAAAAAGAGTAACTCAAACAATTCTAAATTAAATTTCTAGATCTAAACTTAAAATTCAATTTAAAACTTTTAACATATTAAATAGAAAATTGTTTATAATTGTAGTGTTTAATTAAATATTCTACAGATAAAATTTTCCATTCTATATTTAGGATACAGTGTTTAGTATTTTTTCTATCATATTTTTGATATTTTTCCCGTTTTGAAAAATCTATACGATATCACGCTGAACAATTCTAAACATTAAGTTTGGATTAATATTCTTACCAATATCCATCTATACTCTTTAGTTATTTATAAACTTTTTTAATAGCTTTATAAATATTGTTCATCCTTACGAGTTTTATTTCAAAGTAAAAATTTGGAATTTCTATTGTTATAGAAACACCCAAAAATAATTATTTTTAAGGCACTATTTTTCGAAATTCTTTCAAGACTTTGATCAATTAATTTTTTAAGTCTTCTAAATCACTTATAGAACATATTTTTTTCTACTTAATTGAAGAATACAAGTCTTAGAATTATCTAAGATTTTATCAACATAAATAATATTACTAAAATTAATTTTTTCTAGTAAACGTATATTTTTGTAAAGTCATCAAATTAAGTTGCTTTTGTAAAAACTAACCCATTTATTTGACCATATCGATCCATAAATCTCATAAATCGATCCCATTCTTCAGAATTTTTCATTATGTAAATTGATTCGACTGCTTGAGGTTTTCCATTAACAAACCTTGCATTTACATCAAGTGTTTCCAACGTACCTTCCTGATCGATTAAATACATTCCGGTCACTTTTCCTTGACGTGTTGTTTTTTTATCAAGAATATTTGGATTTTTAAACCGAAAAGTCGCTGTACCTGTACTACCATCTCGGGAACGTGTTAAACGAACATCTGGTAAAACTTTCTCATTTAGCCCTTTTATAAATTGTATTTTTGCTTCCATACCGTTCAATTTGAAATTTAATAGTTTGAATAATTTTACAATTATAGAAAATTTTTAGATCTTAATAAACTGGGGTGGCAGGATTCGAACCTACGAATGGCGGAGTCAAAGTCCACAGCCTTACCACTTGGCGACACCCCATAGAATTTTATAACTATATAGAAGTTTAAGTATTGGGCAAGAAGGGATTCGAACCCCTGACACCGTGGTTCGTAGCCACGTGCTCTAGTCCACTGAGCTACAAGCCCAATTTTATAAACTTAGTTAGCAGTGTAATAGTAATATATCTTATTCAATATAGCAAAGTATTTAGATGAAAACTAATTTTATTCATATTTTAATTCAAAAAATAATCGCTTTACGAAATTAATTATAAAATTGTCTATATATACTTGTATTAATCATTAGAAGATTAATTCAATATTCTTTAATCTTGTGAAATTTTTTATAAAATTAGTTGGTTTGTTAACATTATTTATATATCAATATTATAGTGCAAAATTTATCTTGCCTTATAAAAAATTTAATTATTATATAAGCATAATTTGTTCTCTCCCAAATGGTTTATTTAGTCAAATATCAAGGATTTAACCAATGTCGTTTACTTCTTTAAATATTAGATCTAAGGCAGGTGCTTAAGTATTACGACCAGCGATACTTTTTGAACCTAGTGAAAGATTTTGAGTGAATTCTCAGTTTTTATCGGAACAGCTGTTGGTTCAAATTCTGCGCCTCATCGAGCATTAGGTTTAATTATAGTGGTTCATATAATTCAGATGTTTGATGTACTTCAAATTTATGATGGTATTATTTTCGGTTTATAAGTAAAAGATTTTAAAATTGTTTTGGATTCAATAAAAATTCTAATTTTAAAAATTAATGGCCCTCCAGTATAATTTAATCATAGTATCAAAATAGATAGTAACAAGTTTTTTTAGTAATATACAACTGGTCCTTCTATAAAAGGATCCGAACAAAAATTTAAATAATTTTTTACATAGCTTAATAATAATTTTAAGATATTATAAAAAGCTATTTTTTATTTTTGTTAATCTGTTAATTTTCTATCCTAAGAAGAAAGTTTTATATAATTTTGTATAACCAGTTGATTATATTATCAATTCAAGGTTTTAGTATTGTTTGATAAAAAAATACAACATAATTGTATTTTTAGGTTGCAAAATTTATTAAGTTTGATTTATAGTTTTGTAAATACTTTTTATATTACTATGGCAAAAAAAATTTTATATCAAGATAATGCAAGACGTGCCCTTGAACGTGGGATGGAAATAATGGTTGAAGCAGTTTCGGTAACATTGGGGCCAAAAGGAAGAAACGTAGTATTAGAAAAATCGTATGGTTCACCACAGATTGTAAACGATGGTGTTACAATTGCCAAAGAAATTAATTTACAAGATCATATTGAAAATACAGGTGTTTCATTAATTAGACAAGCGGCTGCAAAAACAAATGATGTAGCAGGAGATGGGACAACTACAGCAACGGTTTTAGCTTATGCTATGGTAAAAGAAGGCTTAAAAAATGTAGCTGCAGGAGCAAATCCGATTTCACTTAAATTAGGTATGGAAAAAGCGAGTCAATATATTGTGACACAAATAAACGAGTTTGCGCAACCTGTCGAAGATATACAATCTATTGAACAAGTTGCTTCAATTTCTGCGGGAAACGATACTATTATTGGCTCATTAATTTCTGATGCTCTAGCAAAAGTTGGAAAAGAAGGATTAATTTCATTAGAAGAAGGGAAAGGAATTCAAACAGAACTTGAAATTACGGAAGGAATGAAATTAGATAAAGGATTCATTTCACCATATTTTATTACAAATCCAGAAAAAATGGAAGTTTCTTATGATAATCCTTATATATTATTAACAGACAAAAAGATTACTTTAGTTCAACAAGATTTATTACCAATTTTAGAACAAGTTACGAAAACAAAACGTCCACTTATTATTATTGCTCAAGATGTTGAAAAAGAAGCTTTAGCCACATTAATTCTAAATAAATTACGGGGAATTGTTAACGTTGTGGCAGTTCGAGCTCCTGGGTTTGGTGAATTGAGAAAATTAATGTTAGAAGATATTGGAATTTTAACAGGAGCATCAGTTATTACTGAAGAAGCAGGATTAAGCTTAGAAAATATTCAATTAGATCTTCTTGGAGAAGCAAGACGAATTGTTGTAACCAAAGAAAATACTACAATTATTGGAAATGGTTCAACTTTAGATTCAATTAAATTACGTTGTGAACAACTTCGAAAACAAGTCAATTTAGCTGAAACATCGTATGAAAAAGAAAAATTACAGGATCGTATTGCAAAATTATCCGGTGGAATTGCTGTTATCAAAGTAGGTGCATTAACAGAAACTGAAATGAAAGATAAAAAATTACGATTAGAAGATGCAATAAACGCAACACGAGCAGCAGTTGAAGAAGGTATTGTTCCAGGTGGAGGAACGACGCTCGTTCATTTATCTGAAAATCTTACAACATGGGCTAAAACAAATCTAAAAGAAGATGAATTAATTGGTGCTATCATTATTTCAAAAGCTATTATAGCCCCACTACGACGAATAGCAGAAAATGCTGGAATTAATGGCCCAGTTACAATTGAAAAAGTCCAAAAACAGGATTTTGAAATTGGCTATAATGCTGCAAAAAATAGATTTGGGAATATGTATTTAGAAGGTATTGTTGATCCAGCAAAAGTAACACGTTCCGGTCTTCAAAATGCAACTTCAATTGCAAGTATGATTTTGACAACAGAATGTATTATTGTTGATAATAAGTAAAAATTTATATTTGATATTTTTTAAAGAAAAATATCAAATATGAATTTTTACTGAAATTATCATAATTATTCTAACGATTATAAAACATTTTTTCCTTCAATTTTATTGGATTTAATAACAATTAAATTCAGTCCACAAACTAATAGAAAAAAAAGAAATAGTAAAAAAGTAAAAGGTTTAAAAATTTTCCTAATCCTCAACAATAACTAAAAGTTATATTGATTTTTCAGGAGCCAATATGACCATCCAAATCTTGGCTAAATTTAATAAATCTAAGCAAGATCAAATCCTCAAAATCTTAAAATATATTACACAATAATATTCTTTTTAATTTAAGAATTCTTTATAGACTTTTGAAAAATATTAAATTCTGAATGAATACGTAAAAACAAAACTTTTTTGAGAGGAAGTCGCCATTTTGAATTGTTCTAAAATTAATTCAAGATATTTTTTAATAAATAATTAAATCATATGCCAAATAAAAAATATATTTCTTAAAATTAGAATAGTTCGCAAGAAATATGTATTTAAAAAAAACTATTTACGATAAAGATTTTAAGTAAAAACGGAAAATTATATGAAAATTTTTTCACCCATGGAAAAAAATATATCTAATAAATATTCATTTATTAGAGTTTTTATGATAGAATAATATAAATACTTGTATCCTCAGTAGCTCAGTGGTAGAGCAATCGGCTGTTAACCGATTGGCCGTAGGTTCAAGTCCTACCTGGGGAGCTTTACAATAAAAAATTATGATAGATAAATTAATAATTGGTAATAAAGAATTCAATTCACGTTTAATGCTGGGAACTGGGAAATATAGAACTATTCAAAATGCTAAGGATAGTATTGCTAATAGTGCATGTAATATTATTACAGTCGCCGTAAGAAGGTTACCAACAAATTTAAAAAATGATCACACTATATTTTTACATTCTTTAGATTGGAATAAACTTTGGTTATTACCAAACACAGCAGGTTCAAAGACTGCCGAAGAAGCTATTCGTATGGCTTTTTTAGGTCATGAACTTGCTTGTCAATTAGGACAACCTGACAATTTTTTTGTTAAATTAGAAGTAATATCAGATCCAAAATATTTATTGCCGGACCCTATAGGAACATTAAAAGCAGCAGAATTCTTAGTTAATAAAGGATTCACAGTATTACCTTATATAAATGCTGATCCAATTTTAGCTTTACATCTTGAAGACTTAGGATGTGCAACTGTAATGCCATTAGGTTCACCAATTGGATCCGGACAAGGTCTAAATAATTTAGCAAATATTAAAATTATTATAGAAAATGCCAATATTCCGGTAATTGTTGATGCAGGTATTGGAACACCTAGTGAAGCGACCAATGCTATGGAAATAGGAGCAGATGGAGTTTTATTAAATACAGCTGTTGCACAAGCAAAAAATCCAAGCCAAATGGCACAAGCAATGCAATTAGCGGTCCAAGCAGGACGGCTAGGTTATTTGTCTGGTTGTATGGAAAAAAAATATTATGCGAATTCAAGTTCACCTTCTAATTATATTAGTAAACTCTAAAATTTCAAATGCCACTCTTTACTAACGAAAAGAAATTTTCTAACGTCTGAATTAATACATTACTAGATGTCGTAGTTATAAGGTTAGTATTATATACTATTTTTCCTATGTAATGTACATTTGTCGAGATTAATTGATCGAGATCTATCAACAAATGACATTACCAAGACTGGTCTTTCCGATGCGTCACTAACTGTTTTTTAGAAACACGTAGTAGAAAAGAAAGTTTTAACCGTAAGGTTCATTGAACAACACCAATTAGCATTTTTCTATTCTAAAAATGTTATCAACCAACATTAAAGGATCTACAATAACAGAAGTATTTGTTGAAATTCCCGAATTTATTTCCTTAGTAGTATCATTTAAAGCATTTATTTTTTTTAATTTTATTAAAAAAGTTTTTAAAAAAGCAAGTCAAATCTTTTTTTGAGGTAACACAATTATTCAAAAATTGTGTTACAACCTTATAATGCTCCAAAAACGAAATTCGTTGAATTAGTTACAAATTATTCATTTTTACAACTTGTTATTTGTCTTTCTAATTTTGGTGACGATTTTAGTCATTTTAAATGTTTTCTTTTGTTATACTTCATAAGAACCTAAAAAATAAATTTATGCGAATCATTTCACTTTAAAACTTAAATATTATAAATCATTTAAATCTTCTAATGGATTCGAATTAGTTGAAGTGTTTTTAATAAACTCACTAGCGTCTGGAACATTTATTATATCTTTCATTTCTAATTTCAATTCCTCAACTGTTTTTACTAAATTATCTTTATCATCTTCATTAATTAAAGATTTTACTTTTTCAATAAGAGAGGATACTTTTTGTTTTTTTTCTTCACTTAATGTTGCTTCAAAAAGTACTAATTCTTTTTCCGCTTCAACACATAATCGTTCTGCTTGATTCTTTAAATCAATAAATTCTTTTTGTTCTTGATCTGCTGAAGCGTATTTTTCTGCGTCAGCTAACATTTGATCAACTTCTTGATCATTTAAATTTGAGGCTCCTTGAATTGTAACAGATTGTTCAACTCCAGTTTCTTTTTCTTTAGCTTTAACTGCTAATAGACCATCAACATTTATATCGAATGTAACTTCGATTTGGGGTACTCCTCTTTCGGCTTCAGGAATACCGTCTAAACGGAAATTACCGAGACTTTTATTTCCAGCAACTAATTCTCGCTCACCTTGTAAAATATGAATTTCAACATTAGCTTGATTATCAACAGCTGTCGAGAAAAGTTCTGATTTTTTAACAGGAATTGTAGTATTACGAGAGATTATTTTGGTCATAATCCCACCAAGAGTTTCAACACCCAATGATAACGGAGTAACATCTAATAAAAGAATATCTTTAATTTCACCGGCTAAAATACCTGCTTGAATAGCAGCTCCGATAGCAACTACTTCATCTGGGTTTACTGATTGATTTGGTTTTTTACCAGTTAATGATTCTACTAAATTTTGAATTGCTGGAATTCGTGTAGAACCTCCAACTAAAACAACTTCATTAATTTCAGATTTTGTTAGTCTTGCATCATTAAGGGCTTTTTCAACTGGAATTTTACATCTTTCAATTAAATTTTCACATAATCCTTCAAAAAAGGTACGTGTTAATTCTTTTTCAATGTGTTTTGGACCTGTTTCATTGACAGTAATAAATGGCAAATTAATTTTAGTTTTATCAACAGTTGATAATTCCATTTTCGCTTTTTCAGCCGCTTCAGTCAATCTTTGCAATGCTTGTATATCTTGACTTAAATCAATTTTTTCCTGATCAAGAAAATCAGAAATTAACCAATCAACCAGAATTTTATCAAAATCATCACCTCCCAAGTTAGTATCCCCTGCAGTTGCTAAAACTTCAAAAATACCATCACCAACTTCTAATAATGAAACATCAAATGTTCCTCCGCCAAGATCAAAAACTAAAATTGTTTGGTTTTGTTTTTTATCTAATCCATATGCTAAAGATGCAGCTGTAGGTTCATTAATAATACGTAAAACTTCAACACCAGCAATTTTTCCAGCATCCATTGTTGCTTGACGTTGCGAATCATTAAAATATGCTGGTACAGTAATAACTGCTTGTTCTACTTTTTGACCTAAATATGTTGTAGCATCATTTATTAACTTACGAAGAACTTGAGAAGAAATTTCTTCCGGGCTAAATTCTTTATTTAATGATGAACAAGTTATTTTCACATTACCATTTGTATCTTTGCCGACTTTATATGATAATTTTTTAGATTCCGTAGAAATTTCAGCTTCTTTTGAACCAATAAATCGTTTAACAGAAAAAAATGTATTTTCTGGATTGATAACAGCTTGTCGTTTTGCAATCTGTCCTACCAATAACTCTTGTTTTTTTGTATAAGCTACAATTGAAGGTGTTGTTCTTAACCCTTCCGCATTTGTGATTACTGTAGGTTGTCCGCCTTCAATTGCAGCAACTACTGAATTTGTTGTTCCTAAATCTATCCCTACAACTTTTGCCATATATGTTTATTTTCTTAATTTTTTTATTAAATCTTATTCAACGCTTAATATTACTCTATACGCTAGTATAAAATAGTTTACAATTTAATAAGACTTTTAATATTTCTCTTATAGACAAACAATTGTTAATTATTTATTCTATAGGTAGTAATAGAATAATTGAAATTTTTATTATGGAAAGTAATTTATATAAATTTAAACAAACGTTAATCCAAGAAAATTTAACTGGGAGCAATACATGACTATAGGCTTATTGGGAAATAAAATTGGAATGACACAAATTTTTGATGAAACAGGTAATATTATTCCTGTTACAATCATAAAAGTTGGACCTTGTACAATAACACAGATTAAAACAGTTTCTAAAGATGGATATAATGCTATTCAAATTGGATATGGAGAAGTTTCAAGTCTTTCATTAAATCAACCTGAATTAGGTCATTTAAGAAAATCAAACATTAAACCATTACGATATTTAAAGGAATTTCGATTAGATGAAAATATAGAAAGTTTCAAAATTGGACAATCATTGAATGTAGATTCCTTTTCTGTTGGACAACTTGTCAATATTCAAGGAAAAAGTATTGGTAAAGGTTTTTCTGGTCTTCAAAAAAGACATAATTTTACACGCGGACCAATGACGCATGGTTCAAAAAATCATAGAGCACCTGGTTCAATTGGCATGGGGACAACTCCGGGACGTGTACTACCAGGAAAAAAAATGGCAGGTCAATTAGGAAATAAAACAATAACTGTTAAAAAACTTAAAGTCATTCAAAGTAATAGTGAAGAAAATATTTTAGTTTTAAAAGGGTCAGTTCCAGGAAAACCAGGAAATTTATTAAGTATTGTACCTTTCGAATAAATTAATTAAAATATTAAAAAATACAAAATTTTAGCGTATGAGTGTTAAAAAAATAATAACATATAATCCAGTCAATTCTTCAGGTGAAAAGTTAAATACTACCCACGAGTTAACTTTAAAAATTCTTGAAAATTCAGGGAATTATCTAATTCATAAAGATATATTAAGACATCATATCTCAATAAAACAAGGAACTGTTTCAACAAAAACAAGAAGTGAAGTTAGAGGTGGTGGGCGTAAACCTTGGAAACAAAAAGGAACTGGACGTGCAAGAGCAGGTTCTAACCGTTCACCTTTGTGGAAAGGTGGAGGGGTAATTTTTGGTCCAAAACCAAAAACTAACAAACACAAATTGAATAAAAAAGAGTATCGTTTAGCAATTCAAACTTTATTCTATAATAAAAAAAATAATATTTTATTAATAGAAAATTTAGAAAAGAATTTTGAGACACCTAAAACTCAAAAATTTTATAAAATTTGTCAAAATTGTGGTATTAACTTAGATGAACGTACATTAATTATTGTATCAAAAGAATTCTCAGCTTTAAGATTATCGGTACAAAATATTAAAAATATTGAATTAATTTCTGCTTCACAATTAAACACATTAAGTTTAATTAAAGCTAAACAAATAATTCTAACATCATCAGCATTAAGTAAACTGAAGGAGAACTTTAATGAATAGTGATTTAAAACATAATTTCAGTGAACAACAAATAATAAAATACCCAATCATTACAGATAAAGCTACTAGATTATTAGAAAATAATCAATATACGTTTATTGTTGATCGTTATTCAACTAAACCAACAATTAAATCAGCAATTGAATCTTTATTTAATGTTAAAGTAATAAAAATAAATACTTGTCATCTTCCAAAAAAAAAGAAAAGAGTCGGTAAATATCTTGGTTCAAAACCAAAGCATAAAAAAGCAATTGTAACTTTATCTGAGGGTAATGTAATCAATCTATTTACTGAGAACTAATTATTAATTAATAGAAATTAAAGAATTACATAATGGCTATTCGGCTTTATAAAGCATATACTCCCGGTACAAGAAATCGCATATTATCCGATTTCAGTGAAATCACAAAATCTAAACCAGAAAAAAGTTTATTAAGAAAAAAACATAGAAATAAAGGTCGAAATAACCGTGGTGTTATTACCATTCGACATCGTGGTGGAGGCCATAAACGACGTTACCGATTAATTGATTTTAAAAGAAATAAAATTGAAATAGAAGGTCGGGTTGCAGCAATTGAGTATGATCCAAATCGAAATGCCCGAATTGCATTAATAAATTATTCAGACGGTGAAAAACGATATATTTTACATCCGAAAAATTTACAAATTGGTAATTCAATTTATTCTGGTTCTAATATTCCTTTAAATATTGGAAATTCTATGCCTTTAGATGAAATTCCCTTAGGAACTTCGGTACATAATATCGAATTTATACCCAATAAAGGTGGCCAAATTGTTCGGGCTGGAGGAACATCTGCAAAAATCCTAGCAAAAGAAGGAAATTATGTAACATTGAGATTACCATCAAAAGAAATACGTCTTTTACGAAAAGAATGTTATGCGACGATTGGTGAAATTAGTAATAACGATATTTTTCTTATTCAAAGTGGAAAAGCAGGTCGAACAAGATGGTTAGGAAAACGACCAACTGTTCGTGGTTCTGTAATGAATCCATGTGATCATCCACATGGCGGTGGTGAAGGTCGAGCACCTGTTGGACGCACACGTCCTTTAACACCATGGGGAAAACCTGCACTAGGTTTAAAAACTCGAAAAAATAAAAAATTAAGTGATGCTTATATTCTTCGTCGTAGACCATAATTAAATAAAAATAAATATTAAATTCTAAAATGTCACGATCTTTAAAAAAAAGTCCATTTGTTGCTTATCATTTATTAAAAAAAATTAAACAAGCAAACTTAGAAGGAAACAAAAATATAACGATTTTAACATGGTCTAGAGCATCAACAATTTTACCAAATATGGTAGGATTTACTATTTCTGTTTATAACGGAAAACAGCATGTTCCAATTTTTATATCTGATCAACTCGTTGGTCATAAATTGGGGGAATTTGTTTCTACACGTAATTTTAAATCCCATATTAAATCTGATAAAAAAGCAAAACGCTAATTAGATCTTTTTATTATTGTATTAATTCTTTTAATATTTAAGAAAAATTCTCAAGAACTAAAAAATAGATTACAAAAATTTTTTCTTGATATGAGTACATTAAAACCAAAAGAAATAAAAACCCATCCTTGGGAAAGTTCTCAACCTGGTCAAACAAAAAGTTATCAATGTGATTGTAGCGAGAAAAAAAAACTTGAACTTCTTAAGAGGAAACCTGAAGATGATCGAACAAGTTTAAGTAATGGAAAAATATTGAAATATCAAGATATAAGTCGAAGTGAACTAGATTTTGATACAAAAAGTGAAATTCAAAATTTTGACTTGTTTCAAACGAAAGGTTGGTCCATTCAAAAATTTAAATTCAGTGATGAATCTTTAAGTGGTCAATTCTTAAAAACCTTTCAACTTTGTTATAAAAAACAAACTCCTTTATCATTAACAGGTCGAAATATCTTGAATAGTTTTCAAAATAAATATATTTATTATGCAATTGATGATATTTTATATTTATTGTCGTCTAATCCAACTGAACGGGATCAATTACTAACAATTTTATATTCTTCAATGTTATCGCTGCATAATGAATTTACTGTTAATTTTTTTGATATTTGGATTGACTCAGTTTATCTAAACGATAGTTTTCAAACAAATCGATTTTGTAATTCTCAAAATAATAACTTCAATAACCTTAAAACGACAACAATTGTTTTAAAATTACATTACTTTACACGTAGCCCAATTAGAAAACCTGACCCTTTATGGTAATCAAGTTTTTCAAATAATTCAAATTTTTAATGATACAAACTATCAAAATACAATAAAAAATATTAATATAGCTATAAATTTTTATTTAAAAATAATAAACATATTATGTCTAAGACTCGATTAGTTAAAGCCAAAGCAAAATATATTCGCATGTCTCCTCATAAAATTCGAAGAGTTATAGATCAATTACGTGGTCGTTCATATCAAGAAGCGTTAATGATTCTTGAATTTTTGCCATATGATGCTAGTGGACCAATTTGGCAAGTTATCCATTCTGCAGCTGCAAATGCGAAACATAATTACGGAATGGATAAAAAAAAATTAGTCGTAGATCAAATTTTTGCAGATGAAGGACCAAAATTAAAACGGATTCGACCTCGTGCACAAGGACGTGCATATAAAATTTTAAAACCGACTTGCCATATAACAGTAATATTAACAGAATTAAATTAAAAATTAAATATATTTGAATAAGGAATAATTCTATGGGGCAAAAAACACATCCTTTAGGATTTCGATTAGGGATTACTCAAGAACATAAGTCAATTTGGTTTGCTAATTTTAATCAATATGCAAATATATTAAAAGAAGATGATAAAATTAGGACTTACTTAAATACATTAGCCAAAACTAATAGTATATCAAATGTTCGTATTAGTCGAAATGGATTAAATGATCAAATTCAATTAAATATTGAAACTGGAAAACCTGGTATTTTAATTGGTGAACTTGGAGTTGAATTAGAACGTTTATTGAATAATATTAAAAAGCTTTTACCTGTCAATCGTAAATTAACCATTACTGTTTTAGAAGTTGAACAAATTGATTCAAATGCTGGTCTTTTAGGTGATTTAGTTGTTGAACAATTAGAAAAACGAATTGCATTTCGTCGTGCAATTAGAGAAGCATTACAAAGAGCACAGAAACAAAATGTGCAAGGTATTAAAATTCAAGTTTCTGGACGTTTAAATGGTGCAGAAATCGCACGAAGTGAGTGGATTCGTGAAGGTCGTGTTCCATTACAAACGTTAAGAGCCAATATTGATTATGCAACACGTGAAGCGAATACAATTTATGGTGTATTAGGAATTAAAGTTTGGTTATTCAAAAATGAAATTTTGAAAAAATAGAAACTTATTATTATTTAATTTACTGTAAAATTATAAAACTAATAGAAATTATGTTAAGTCCGAAACGAACAAAATATAGAAAATATCATCGTGGTCATATGCGCGGAAAAGCAACTAAAGGAAACAAGATTTGTTTTGGGAAGTTTGCTTTACAAGCTCTTGAACCTACTTGGATAACTTCACGACAGATTGAAGCTTCCCGTAGAACGATAACTCGTTATACAAAACGTGGAGCAAAATTATGGATTCGAATCTTTCCTGATAAAACAGTTACAGCTCGAGCTGCAGAGTCACGTATGGGATCAGGTAAAGGTGCTGTAGATTATTGGGTAGCCGTGGTAAAACCAGGAACAATTTTATTTGAAATTAGTTCCGTACCTGAAGAGGTTGCAAAAGCCGCATTAACTTTAGCAGCTTATAAATTACCATTAAAAACAAAATTTATTATTAAAAATAAAATACAATAAATATGGGTTTATCTCAGTATAGTGATATTCGTTCTCTTTCAAGTGAAGATATAACTGCAAATATTTTAAAAGTTGAAAAAAAAATTTTTGATTTACGTTTTAAAAAAGCCACACGTCAAACTTATAAATCGCATGAATTAAAAAACGAAAAACGTAAATTAGCTCAGTTGAAAACTTTTGAAAAAGAATTATTAGAAAAAAGTAAATAAGTTTAAATTGAAAATTCAACTATCAAATTTAAGGAGTTTTAAATGCCTGTTAAGCAACAAATTGGTGTCGTTATTAGTACAAAAATGCAAAAAACTATTGTTGTAAAAATTGAAAATAAATATCTTCACCCCATTTACTCAAAAACAATGTTAAAAACTAAAAAATATTTAGCACATGATGACTTGGAACAATGTAACATCGGTGATCAAGTTTTAGTTCAGGAATGTAGACCATTGAGTAAACGAAAACGTTGGAAATTAGTAAAAATTATTTTAAAATCGTCCTTAATTACTTAAAAAGTACTATTATGATTTATCCTCAAACAATGTTAACTGTCGCAGATAATACTGGTGCAAAAAAAATTATGTGTATTCGAGTTTTAGGTGGGAATAAAAAATACGCAAAAATTGGCGATAGTATTATTGCTGTTGTTAAAGAAGCGATACCAAATATGCCCATTAAACGTTCTGATATTGTTCGAGCAGTTATTGTTCGAACCCGGAAAACTATTCGTCGATCAGATGGGATGTATATTAGATTTGATGATAATGCTGGTGTAATTGTAAATGCCGAAAATAATCCACGAGGAACAAGAGTTTTTGGTCCTGTTGCTCGCGAAATTCGTGATCAAAATTTATCAAAAATTGTTTCATTAGCCCCGGAGGTTTTATAAAAAATGCAAAAACAAAAACTACATGTAAAAATTGGTGATAAAGTGAAAATTATTTCCGGGTTTTATAAAAATGAAATTGGTGAAATAAAAAGTATTAATAGAAAAACCGGTAAACTTATTGTTAAAGGTATTAATTTTAAGTTTAAACATATTAAACCGAGAACAGATAGTGATGTTGGTGAAATTAAGCAATTAGAAGCTCCAATACATCATTCAAATGTTAAATTATCAAATTAAATAGTAATAAAATGCTAAATCAACATTCGATAGAAGAAATTGCTGAAATTCATAATTTACTTACTGACATTAAACAAGAATATAAAAAGGGTATTAAACCAATCATTCTTAAAAATAGCTCAAATTTATTTAATAACCCACATACTGTACCAAAATTAAAAAAAATTCAAATTAATCGAGGATTAGGATTAGTAGCTCAAAATAAAAATGTATTGAAAAAAAGTATCGAAGAATTCGAAAAAATTACAGGCCAAAAACCAATTATTACAAAATCTAAAAAAGCAATTGCAGGTTTTAAAATCCGTGAAAATATGGAGTTAGGTTTAACGGTTACATTACGTGGTGAAAAAATGTATACATTCTTAACAAAATTAATCTTCTTTACATTTGCTCAAATTCGAGATTTTCGTGGTTTATCATTACGAAGTTTTGATAAAGCAGGGAATTTTACTTTTGGTTTACAAGAACAATTAATTTTTCCGGAAATTGATTATGATGATGTTGAACAAACTCAAGGATTTACTATAACAATAGTTTTAGAGAATTGTTTACCTAAGTATCGTAGAACAACTATGGATAGAATTTTGAATGGTATGATTTTATTTAAATTTTTACGTTTTCCATTAAATGACGTTGGTTATTATGCCAAATATTCTTCATTTTCGGAAATTAATCAAATTTGGGATAAAAAACGTCATTTAAAACGAAAACGTTGGTCTCAAGAGTAAATTGAAAAAATGAAAAAATAAAAATATGGTAACAGATAATATTTCAGATCTATTAACACGAATTAGAAATGCAAATATGATGAAACATCATTTTGTTCAAGTTCCTGATACAAAAATGTCCTCAGCAATTGTCACAATATTAGAAAATGAAGGATATATTGAAAATTTTGAAAATTATGAAGAACATAATAAAAAATACCTATTAATTTCATTGAAATATTTTGGAAAAAATCGTCAACCTGTAATTGGAAAATTACAAAGAGTTAGTAAACCGGGTTTACGAGTATATACAAATAAAAAAACACTACCAAATATTTTAGATAACTTAGGTATTGCTATTATTTCTACTTCGCGAGGAGTTATGACAAATATAAAAGCGCGCGAACTAGGTATTGGTGGGGAAGTTTTATGTTACATATGGTAAAATAAGGAGTTAAAAAATGTCACGTATAGGAAAATTAGGTATCCCTATTCCAAACGATGTTGATATTAATTATGAAAATTTTCAAATTACGGTTAAAGGCAAATTTGGTACATTACAAATTAATGTTCCAGAAACTCTTGAAATTGTTGAAAATGAAAAAATATTAACTGTTCAAGTCAAAGAAAATGCAAAAAATGTTAAAGCAATTCATGGATTATATAGAACTTTAATTAATAATATGGTTATTGGAGTTTCGGAACAATTTGAAATAATTTTAACATTAAATGGTGTTGGGTATCGAGCGAGTGTTAAAGGAAATGAACTTACTTTAAATTTAGGGTACAGTCATCCTGTTGAAATTTCGATCCCTGAAATAATTACAGTGGAAGTTATTCAAAATACAACAATAAGTTTAAAATCGTGTGATAAAGAATTATTAGGTTTATTTGCTGCGAATATTCGTTCTTGGCGACGTCCTGAACCATATAAAGGTAAAGGAATTTTATATAAAAATGAACAAATTCTTCGAAAAGCAGGAAAATCTGGAAAATAGTTTGATATATTGGTTTTTGTTATATTGTTACAAAATAAATTCGATTTTACCTATTCATTTTAAAAATTCAACGTATGAAATTTTCAAAACAAGTATTATTAAAGTTAAAAAATAAAAATAGACGTTTAAAATTTAATAAATATAAAATTCTTAAACGTAATAAACTACGTGGTAAAGTTAAAGGAACAATAGATAGACCAAGATTATCGGTTTATCGTTCAAATGAAAATATTTACGCTCAAATTATTGATGATACCACATCTCAAACACTTGTTTCATGCTCAACTTTAGATCGTAGTATAAAATTAGAAGTTAAAAATGGACGAACATGTGAAGCTTCTAAATTAATTGGAGAAAAATTAGCAGAATTAAGTTTAAAGAAAAATATTAAAAAAATTGTTTTTGATCGGGGACCATACTTATATCATGGTCGGGTTAAAGCATTAGCTGAAGGCGCTCGAGCAGGTGGTCTTGAGTTTTAATTTAAAATAAAAAATGTACTAAAATCAAAATAAAAATTTTTATGAACATTGATCTAATCCAATCAAATAAATCGAAAAAAAATTTTCGACGTAATAAACAACCCCAAGAACCAAAATTTATTGAACGATTAATTAAAATTAGTCGAGTTTCAAAAGTTACAAAGGGTGGTAAAAAACTAAGTTTTCGCGGTATTGTGGTAATTGGGGATGGAAATGGTAAAGTTGGGGTTGGGGTTGCAAAAGCTGATGATGTAGTAAACGCTTTTAAAAAAGCAAAAACCGATGCAAGGAAAAATTTAATAACTTTTCCTTTAACAAAATCATTAAGTATTCCACATGATATAATTGGTAGATTTGGTGCTTGTAAAATTATTTTAAGGCCGGCTCCTGAAGGTTCTGGTGTTATTGCGGGAGGGGCAGTTCGAATTGTTTTAGAAGTAGCTGGCGTTAAAAATGTAATTGCAAAACAATTAGGCTCAAACAATTTATTAAACAATGCCCGTGCGACAAGTTCTGGTTTAAATCATCTAACGACAAAATCGGAAGTCTCAAAAAAACGAAATTTAAATTTAGAATAACTAAATATTAGTATAATTGACTTAAAAACACAGTGAAGAATGTAAATTTAATAAATAATATAACTTCCCGTATCATTTTACAACGTTTATTAATTACTTTAATAACTATTTTAATTATTCGAGTTGGTAGTTTTTTGCCAATTCCTGGAATTAATCATACTGATTTAGCTTTATCTTTACAAAAAACGCAATTTGCAAAAAATATTGTAACAACCCTTTCAGGAAAAGACACTTTTGTAATTGGTTTATTTACATTGAATATTCTTCCATATATTAATGCATCAATTTTTCTTCAACTTCTAATTGCATTCTCACCATCTCTTTCAAAATTACAAAAAGAAGGTGATTTAAGTTCTCGAAGATATTTAAGTCGTTTAACCCGAGTTATTACATTAATTTGGGCCATAATTCAAAGTGCTGGTATCGGATTATATTTAAGGGAACTTTTATTTGATTGGAATATTCAATTATTTATAGAAATAATTATCTCACTAACTACCGGTGCTATGATTGTATTATGGTTAAGTGAATTAGTAACTGAATATGGTCTAGGGAATGGTGCTTCTTTGCTTATTTATATAAATATTGTTTCAAATTTCCCAAATTTTTATAAAATTTTAATCGGTCAAAATCTACCAATTTCATCTTTAATTGCTATTAGTGGTTTATTAATTATTTCTTTGTATGGAATTGTATTATTACAGGAAGGATTTCGTCCAATTCAACTTAAATCGTCGAAAGAATTAAATCGAATAAATAAAAGTAAATCAAATTTAATTGCTAATTATATACCGCTTCGTTTAAATCAAGCGGGAGTAATGCCAATTATTTTAACAACAACCGTTTTAGTTTTTCCAAGTTATTTAATTAATAATTTAGGTCTTTTTTCTGAATTTGATATTCCTGATTTTGGTATCTTTTCAAAAATAATGTATTGGTTGCTTTATTTTACTTTAATATTATTGTTTAGTTCTTTTTATTCTACAGTCGTATTAAATCCAAAAGATATAGCGGATCAGCTTCAAAAAATGGCCGTTGCAATACCTGGAATTCGACCAGGAATTCAGACTAATTTTTATTTAAAGAAAGCAATGAATCGGTTAACATTATTAGGTGCTTTTATGTTAGCATTATTAGCCACATTACCAAATCTGATAGAATTTATAATAAAAATACCGAATTTAAATGGATTAAGTACAACTTCTTTATTAATTATGGGTGGTGTTTTAGTTGATATTACAAAAGAAGTTGAAGAAATTGCATTTTCTAATATGTACAAAAAAAAAAATATCTAAATTATAATAATAATTTTCAATGAAAGTTCGCCCATCAGTCAAAAAAATGTGTGATAAATGTCGAGTTATTAAACGTCATGGTAGAATCATAGTAATTTGTGCAAATCCGAAGCATAAACAACGTCAAGGATAAGCTTAAAAAAAGGAGTTTTAAAATGGTTAGATTAGTTGGTGTTGATTTACCAAGAAATAAAAGAATTGCCTATGCGCTTACAAGTATTCATGGAATTGGTCTTACTTCAGCTAAAAAGATTATTGAATTAACAAAAATTGAAACTGAAAAAAGAACTCAAGATTTGACAACAGAAGAGACAATTGCCTTACGACAAGCTATTGAAGATCCAACTTTAGAATTAAAATTAGAAGGTGACTTACGGCGATTTAATGGTTTAAATATTAAGCGGTTAAGCGAAATCAATTGTCACCGAGGTAAACGGCATAGAGCTAGTCTTCCTGTACGAGGTCAACGTACTCGAACAAATGCACGTGCAAGACGCGGGAGTAAAAAGACTGTTACTAATAAGAAATAAGAATTAAATTAATACTTAGAAAAATTAATTGAACTTTTAATTTAATATGATTCAAACAAACAAAAAAGAAAAAAATAATTTTATTAAAGGAATTGTTCATATTCAATCGACTTTTAATAATACTATTGTAACGATTACAAATTTAGCTGGTGATACAATTTCATGGGCTTCGGCTGGAAGTTCCGGATTTAAAGGAGCCCGAAAAAGTACTCCTTTTGCTGCTCAAACTGCTGCAGAAAAAGCAGCATTAGACGCTATCAATACTGGTATGAAAAATGTCCAAGTTTTAGTTAAAGGACAAGGTTCTGGTCGTGAAACAGCGATTCGAGCGATTGAAGCAGCTGGTTTTGAAATTAGTTCAATTGAAGATATAACAGCAGTACCGCATAATGGATGTCGACCTCCTAAAAAACGTCGTGTTTAAATTATTAATTTCTAACTAAATATTATTTTACGATGAATGATTTATATTTTAAGCCTTTAAAATCAGAAAAACTTCAGTCAGGTGGATGTTATGGACAATTTTTAATTGATAAATTAAAACCGGGGCAAGGAATAACTATTGGTAATCAATTGCGACGAGTTTTATTGGGAGAGTTAGGTGGAACAGCTATTTCTGCTGTTCGAATTCTTGGAATTCGTCATGAATTTGCAACAATTCCGGGTGTTCGTGAAGATATTCTTGAAATATTATTAAATCTTAAAGGTATTGTAATAAAAAATAATACAACTGAAGTTCAATTTGGAAGATTAAAAGTCCAAGGACCCTTAGTTATAACAGCAGATTTAATCGATTTACCGTCAGGTTTAGAAATTGTGAATTCAAATCATTATATAGCAACAATTTCAACATCTATTAATTTAGAATTAGAATTTAAAATTGAGTATGGAATAGGTTATAAATTAGCTTCACAATTATTTACAGAAGAAGATAAAAATTTTCTTCAAATTGACAGTATTTTTATGCCTGTACAAAAAGTAAATTTTCAAATAGAAAATGTCTATGACACTAATAATGCAATAAATGAAAAGTTAATTTTTGAAATTTGGACAAATGGAAGTCTTGAGCCGATAGATGCTCTCAAAAAAGCTTGTAAAATAACTATCGATTGTTTTAATTCATTATTAAAAACTAAAAATACTAAAGAAATTATTAAAAAGACTTCAAATGCTAAAACTTTAAGTATTGAACCGTATACAAGTATAGCAATTGAAGAATTACAATTATCTGTTCGTTCATATAATTGTTTAAAAAAAGCAAAAATAAATACCGTCGGAGATTTATTACAATATTCACCAGATCAATTACAAGAACTTAAAAACTTTGGTCGAAAATCGGCGGATGAAGTTTTTTCAACATTAAAAAATAAGTTAAATATTATTCTTAAAAAAAATACTACGAATAATTGATTTATTTTAATCAATTAATTATTAATTAAAAATCCATTTATGAATTCGTTAAATAAAACCTTTTTACCAAATTTAAAGTATGAAACTCGAAATTGGTTTATTATTGATTGTAAAGGTCAGCATTTAGGACGTTTGGCAACAACTATTGTTACTTTATTAAAAGGAAAACTTAAGCCTCATTATTATCCATCAACGGATATCGGTGATTATGTTATTTTGTTAAATGCTGATTCAATTATTATTAACAAACAAAGTAAACATTTTATTGTAAATAATCCTGGTCGACCAGGAAACTCATTAAAAATCCGTTCTGCAATTGAGTCCGTTCCAGAATTTACAATTGAACGTGCAGTTAAAGGTATGTTATCGAGAACTGAAACTAAACGGTTAATTAAAAGATTAAATATTTATTCAGATGAAAATCATCCACATTCAGCTCAAAATCCTATTAAATTGGATGATTGGAATTGGGATTAACTACTGAAAATTTAAAATGATTAATTGTTTAAATTGTCCCCCAAATTATTTTTACTTATCTCATTAATATAAATTTAAAACAAATGAATTCTAAAATAAACTTACTTTTTCAAAAATCAAATATAGGTGTTGGTAAACGAAAAAAGGCAACTGCACGTGTTTTTTTACAACCAGGAAAAGGCGATTTAATTATTAATAAAATTCCTGGTGAAAAATATTTGCAATATAATACTAGTCATATCGATATGATTAAAGATCCTTTAAAGAAATTGCAATTAGACGAACAATTTGATATTATTGCAATATCAAAAGGTGGTGGTCTTACTGGTCAAACTGAAGCGATTCAATTAGGAATTGCTAGATTATTGTGTAAATTTGAGCCAAATAATCGCTTAATTCTGAAACCATATGGATTTCTAACACGCGATGCTCGCGTTAAAGAAAGAAAAAAATATGGATTACGAAAAGCTAGAAAAGCTCCACAATATTCTAAACGATAATTTTATAACAATCTAACAAATAATATGCCAAAATCTGATATTCATCCCAATTGGTTTGGGAATACTTCGATCATATGTGATGGAAAACCCTTATGTTTAATTGGATCAACAAAACAAGAGTTACAAATTGATATTTGGTTAGCTAATCATCCATTTTATACCGATTCCTTAGTACTTATTGATAGTGAAGGTCGTGTTGAAAAATTTATGAAAAAATATCAATTTGATTCGATTACATAATAAAAAAATTATATTTTAATCCAAAAATTAAACAGTATGCCTACAATACAACAATTAGTGCGTTCACGACGTATTCAATTAAAAAAAAAAACGAAATCACCAGCTTTAATTAAGTGTCCGCAAAGACGAGGAGTTTGCACACGTGTTTATACTACAACTCCGAAAAAACCAAATTCTGCAATTCGAAAAGTTGCACGTGTTCGTTTAACATCAGGTTTTGAAGTTACAGCTTATATTCCCGGAATTGGGCATAATTTACAAGAACATTCTGTTGTTTTAATTCGTGGTGGACGAGTTAAAGATTTACCAGGTGTTAGATATCATATTATACGTGGTACTTTAGATACTGGAGGTGTAAAAGATCGAACTCAAGGTCGTTCAAAATATGGTGTTAAAAAACCAAAAGGTGATAAATAAAAAAATTTTAATTTAAATATTTTCTAAATAATTATGTCTCGTCGAAATATTTCAAAAAAACGTTTACCTCAGCCGGACTCATTATACAATAGTTATCTTGTCAGCTTATTAATTTCACGAATTTTAAAATCAGGGAAAAAAACGATCGCAAAAAAGGTCGTATATCAAGCTTTTGAAATTATCCAAAAAAAAACTGAACAAGACCCATTGGTTATATTTGAAAAAGCAATACAAAAAGCAAGTCCATTAGTTGAAGTTAAAGCTCGAAGAGTAGGTGGTTCCACATATCAAGTACCAATTGAAGTAAATGCATTTCGGGCAACTAATTTATCTTTAAGATGGATTATTCAATATGCACATCAGCGTGTTGGTCGATCAATGGCAATTAAGTTAGCAAATGAAATTATTGACACATCGAATGAAATTGGTAATACTATAAAAAAAAAAGAAGAAACTCATAAAATGGCTGAAGCTAATAAAGCATTTGCTCATTTTCGGTATTAATTTTATCTAAATTTATCTTCCACGAAAAATCTAAAAATAGTAAAAATGTCTAGCTATTAAATTTAAATGATAGTAAAATGAGTATATCTAATTGAACTAAGAAATTTTTTATTCAATAAAGTGGATGTACAATTGTTACTTGGTACTAATGTTATTTGACAAATTATTTTAATTATTCTAAAGGAGTAGAATAGATGACTTTTGAGTTAACTGAACAAGGACATACAAAAGTACGTGTTAAATTATGGGGATATAAATCTGATGATTTAATTGCTGCATCGTTAACAGTAATCGAAACAATTCATAAAGCGGGTTATAATCCAGCTAAGCAAAACACTGTACAGTTACCAAATCGGAAACGAATTTATTGTATTTTACGGTCGCCACATGTGGATAAAGATTCACGGGAACATTTTGAAATTAGAAAACATAGTCGATTTGTTGAAGTTTCTTATAATCTAGAAGAATATCCACATATGATTGAAACTTTAATGAATTTAGACTTATCTGCCGGAGTTTCATCGATTTTATTTGTAGATCCGAATACTAAATAATACTTTATTTTCTATCGGATTATTTATTTTTGATTTATTAATCAACGTATGGTAAAATCTTTAGTATTCTACCAGACGTTGATTATTAGGCAATATCGCCAAGTGGTAAGGCAGTAGATTGCAAATCTTCGATTCCCCAGTTCGAATCTGGGTATTGCCTTTAGACTTAAATTTGCACACTAAAACTAAAGTACTCATTAAATCGGAACAACCGAGCAACATTTGTTTAAATTTGTCGAGATGATTAATTTATAACTTGAAGCTTTAATTAATCATCCCTTTTATCTGACAATTAATCATCACAATTAATCATCACTTTCATCAGACTCGGTTTTTTCTTTAGTTGATTCCTCGCTTTCCATTGATGAATCAACTGATTCATCGATCTCTGCTAAAGAGTCAATGGAATGGTTATTTTCAATTTCCGATTCTTTAATCGGAGATTGTTCATCTTCCGTTGGGATCGGTTTAGTTTTTTTAATCAACTTGGAGCTGATATAACCCGCAGTACTAAGAGCAACGCCTAAAGCAACGTTGCGGATGTTTTTGTTAGCTTTAAAAAAATCGATAAGTGTTTGTAACATATTTGTTTAAAAAAGGTGAATAATTTATTACCCGTAATTATAATTTAAAAATGAAAAAATGTATAACTTTTTTTTTTTTTAAAACTTAGTTAAATTCGCATTATAATAATCTCTAGTAGTAATTAGAGTATAAAAATGTTTTTTTTTGCAAAAAATATTTTTTAAAAAAATTAGTGCGGTATAGTATTTTTTTATACAATTTCAATTTATTAAAAACAAACATATGGATACTCGTTTATTAGTTATTGGTGCTCCTTTGTTAGTAGCAGCATCATGGGCATTATTTAACATTGGTCGATTAGCGATTCAACAAGTTCAAAGATTATCACGTCAATAGTATTAAATAACGATAAATCATTACTAGTACATAAAATATATAAATTTATTTAAAATAATTAAATAATGTCACATACTGTTAAAATCTATGATACATGTATTGGCTGTACACAATGTGTCCGTGCATGTCCTACTGATGTTTTAGAAATGGTACCATGGGATGGTTGTAAAGCAGGTCAAATTGCCTCATCTCCTCGTGTAGAAGATTGTGTTGGTTGTAAACGCTGTGAAACTGCATGTCCAACGGATTTTTTAAGTGTACGAGTTTATTTAGGAGCAGAAACAACACGTAGTTTAGGATTAGCCTATTAAAATAGAGTCATTAAAAACTGAATTTTTATAATAAATTCTAAGAAATGTGCAACTAACATGATAAAGAAAGATTTCGTAAAATTTATTAGGTTAGTTAATATTTACTATATTATTATTATTTCTTAAGCAAAAATCAATGGTTTAATTCATTAAAATTAACCATTGATTTTTTCGAAAATTTTTAGTAAGGTAGGTAAACATTCTAAGTATAATTATAAGTTAAAAAAAAATTTAGTTTATGGAAATTTTGAAAAAATATGAAATCATGATATTATTGACTGAAGAGTTTAATGATAATGAATTAAAAAGTTGGGTTTTTAATTATGCCAAAAGCTTAAGAAAATTTAATGTTTGTGATATTTCCGTTATTTCGCGAGGTAAACATAAATTATCGTACTCAATACTAGATAAATCACGAGGGAGTTATATTCAACTCAATTTTTCAAGTATTCCTAAATATGTTCAAATATTTTTAGATCATTTAAAAGCTGATTCAAAAGTATTACGATCAGTTTTGATTAAAAAAAATTAACTAAAGAGTTGAATTTTTTTTAATCAAAATTAACATTGCTTACATGAAAAATCTCGATTAAATAAAAGAACATAATCGAAAAGAAAGCAACAAAAACAAGCTCGGATGGACCGCTATAGTAGAATCAAATTACCTTTACTAGTTATTCCAGTGCTTATTTGTTTAGTTTTATTACATCCAATAGTACCCTATATACTCGTTAAATAATAACTTGACGAATTAACTGAATTGTAGGTAATTTATAAAAACGAAGATTTAAGTCACAAACAACAATAAATTAATTCATTTTTTTTTTTTTTAACTTTGGCATTGAGTTATTTTCTCAGAAGATGTCTCTCCAAATATTTTCACCGATTTACAACGTTTCACAACTGAGTTCGAGATGGATCAGTGTGGTTCCGCACATGCACTAAAAACACCAAAGCAAAATAACTACTTTATTAAATTTTCTTTAATTTAGTAAAGTAATTATTTTTATCTTAATTAATAAGATAATACTTAATTAATAAGATAATAACTAAAAAAATTCAAGTCCTCGATCTGTTAGGACATCTCAGCTCATATATTACTATATTTATACTTAATGCCTATATAACGGTTAGTCTTACCGTGACCTTACTCACTCACGTGATGAGAATACTCATCTTGAGGTGGGCTTCCCACTTAGATGCTTTCAGCGGTTATCCACTCCATACATAGCTACCCAGCGTTTACCATTGGCACAATAACTGGTACACCAGAGGTATGTCCTTCTCGGTCCTCTCGTACTAAAGAAAGCTCCTCTCAATATTCTAACGCCTACACCGGATATGGACCGAACTGTCTCACGACGTTCTGAACCCAGCTCGCGTACCGCTTTTATGGGCGAACAGCCCAACCCTTGGGACGTACTACCGCCCCAGGATGCGATGAGCCGACATCGAGGTGCCAAACCTCCCCGTCGATGTGAACTCTTGGGGGAGATCAGCCTGTTATCCCTAGAGTAACTTTTATCCGTTGAGTGACGGCCTTTCCACTCAGCACCGTCAGATCACTAAGACCGACTTTCGTCCCTGCTTGACTTGTAAGTCTCACAGTCAAGCTCCCTTTTGCCTTTACACTCTAGATACGATTTCTACCCGTTCAGAGGAAACCTTTGTGCGCCTCCGTTACCATTTGGGAGGCGACCGCCCCAGTCAAACTGCCCGCCTGAAACTGTTCTTTCACCAGATAATGGTAAAAGTTAGAAATCTAACATTATAGGGGTGGTATCTCACTGATGGCTCCAGTATTTCCACGAAAATCTTTCTAAGCCTCCCACCTATACTGCGCAAATAAAGTCCAATTTCAATTTCAAGTTACAGTAAAGCTTCATAGGGTCTTTCTGTCCAGGTGCAGGTAGTCCGCATCTTCACAGACAAGTCTATTTCACCGAGCCCCTCTCTGAGACAGTATCCAAATCATTACGCCTTTCGTGCGGGTCGGAACTTACCCGACAAGGAATTTCGCTACCTTAGGACCGTTATAGTTACGGCCGCCGTTCACCAGGGCTTCAGTTACCAGCGTCGCTATTGCTAACCAGCTTCTTTAACCTTCTGGCACTGGGCAGGCGTCAGCCCCCATACATCGTCTTACGACTTAGCGGAGACCTGTGTTTTTGATAAACAGTTGCTTGGATCTTGTTATTGCAACCTTAAAAATAAGGCACTCCTTTTCCCGAAGTTACGGAGTTATTTTGCCGAGTTCCTTAGAGAGAGTTATCTCGCGCCCCTTAGTATACTCTACCTACCCACCTGTGTCGGTTATGGTACAGGCATTATTCATTTATGACAGTGCGAGCTTTTCTTGGAAGTATGACATCTTTTGCTCCAACGCCTTAGCGTCTCGTATTCATGCCTCAGTTCAATAGTACGTTTTCACCGTACACACCTTGACACTTAAACCGGAATACCAATCTCCGGCCAAATTAGCCTTCTCCGTCCTTCGATATCAATAAATAATGGTACAGGAATATTAACCCGTTATCCATCGACTACACTTTTCAGTCTCGCCTTAGGTCCTGACTTACCCTCCGCGGACGAGCCTTCCGGAGGAAACCTTGGGTTTTCGGGGTATAGGATTCTCACCTATATTTTCGCTACTCAAGCCGACATTCTCACTTCTGCTTCGTCCATATCCGCTTACGCTAATACTTCAACCTACAACAGAACGCTCCCCTACCGATATATTTAATATATCGCACAGTTTCGGCAAATTACTTAGTCCCGTACATTTTCGGCGCAGGTTTACTCGATCAGTGAGCTATTACGCACTCTTTAAAGGATTGCTGCTTCTAAGCAAACCTCCTGATTGTTTCTGCACTCCCACTTCCTTTATCACTTAGTAATTATTTAAGGGCCTTAACTGGTGCTCTGGGCTGTTTCCCTCTTGACAATGAAGCTTATCCCCCACAGTCTCACTGATAAATTGTACATTTAGTATTCTTAGTTTGCAACGATTTGGTACCGAATTACCAGCCCGCATACGTAACAGTGCTTTACCCCTAAATTATAACATTTATCGCTGCGCCAAAACGCATTTCGGGGAGAACCAGCTAGCTCCGAATTCGATTGGCATTTCACCCCTAACCACAATTCATCCGCTGATTTTTCAACATCAGTCGGTTCGGTCCTCCACTTAGTATTACCTAAGCTTCAACCTGACCATGGTTAGATCATCCGGGTTCGGGTCTATAATTAGAGACTAACGCCTTATTCAGGCTCGCTTTCACTATGGCTCCAACATTTAAATGTTTTAACCTGCCACTAACTATAAGTCGCCGGCTCATTCTTCAACAGGCACGCAGTCAGACATTTTAGTTGTCCTCCTACTGATTGTAAGTTTATGGTTTCATGTTCTTTTCACTCCCCTCCCGGGGTTCTTTTCACCTTTCCCTCACGGTACTTTTCCACTATCGGTCATTCAGTAATATTTAGCCTTACGAGGTGGTCCTCGCAGATTCACACGGAATTTCACGTGCTCCATGCTACTTGGGATTTAATCTTGATTGTTTCAATTTTTGATTACAAGACTATCACTTTCTATGGTTAAGTATTCCAACTTATTCATCTAATTGTTACATTTAATCATTTTTGATTATCCCACTACCCTTATCTATAAGTTTAGGCTTTTCCCGTTTCGCTCGCCGCTACTAAGGGAATCGTTTTTACTTTCTTTTCCTCTAGGTACTAAGATGTTTCAGTTCCCTAGGTTCGCTCTTTCTTATTTATATATTCAATAAGTAGTTATCAAGTTGCCTCATTCGGAGACCTCCGGATCATAGCTTGTTTCCAGCTCCCCGAAGCGTTTCGTCGGTAACCACGTCCTTCATCGCTTCTGAATGCCAAGGTATCCCCCATAAACTCTTAGTTCCTTGAATTTAAAACAATTTATTATAATAATAAAATTTTGGAGGTAAGCGGATTCGAACCGCTGACAACCGCCGTGCAAAGACGGTGCTCTACCAACTGAGCTATACCCCCGTTGGGCCATTCTGGATTTGAACCAGAGACCTCACCCTTATCAGGGGTGCGCTCTAACCAACTGAGCTAATAGCCCTAATATAGAAATTTAAGCTTCATATTTATTTTTGAATTTAAAAGGAGGTGATCCAACCGCACCTTCCAGTACGGTTACCTTGTTACGACTTCACCCCAGTCACTAATTCTACCTTAGGCATCCCCCTCCAAAAAAGGTTAGAGTAACGACTTCGGGTATAACCAGCTTCCATGGTGTGACGGGCGGTGTGTACAAGGCCCGGGAACGAATTCACCGCTGTGTAGCTGACCAGCGATTACTAGCGATTCCAACTTCATGCAGGCGAGTTGCAGCCTGCAATCCGAACTTAGAACGAGTTTATAGATTAGCTAATCCTCGCGGATTTGCAACTCATTGTCTCGCCCATTGTAGCACGTGTGTAGCCCAGGGTGTAAGGGGCATGCTGACTTGACGTCATCCCCGCCTTCCTCCGGTTTATAACCGGCAGTCTTTCTAGAGTTCCAAAAGGCAACTAAAAATAAGGGTTGCGCTCGTTGCGGGACTTAACCCAACATCTCACGACACGAGCTGACGACAGCCATGCACCACCTGTGTATACGTTCCAAAAGGCACTTTCTTCTTTCAAAGAAATTCGTATCATGTCAAACCCTGGTAAGGTTCTTCGCGTTGCATCGAATTAAACCACATGCTCCACCGCTTGTGCGGGCCCCCGTCAATTCCTTTGAGTTTCACTCTTGCGAGCATACTTCCCAGGCGGGATACTTAACGCGTTAGCTTTGGTACTGCACAGTTCAATCTGTTCAACACCTAGTATCCATTGTTTACAGCTAGGACTACTGGGGTATCTAATCCCATTTGCTACCCTAGCTTTCGTCTCTGAGTGTCAGTAATAGCCCAGTAAAGTGCCTTCGCCATCGGTGTTCTTTCCAATCTCTACGCATTTCACCGCTCCACTGGAAATTCCCTTTACCTCTACTATACTCTAGCTCACTAGTTTCGACTGCAAGTTTGAAGTTGAGCTTCAAGATTTAACAGTTGACTTAATGTGCCACCTACAGACGCTTTACGCCCAGTGATTCCGGATAACACTTGCATCCTCCGTCTTACCGCGGCTGCTGGCACGGAGTTAGCCGATGCTTATTCTTCAGGTACACGTCATTTATTCCTCCCTGAAAAAAGAGGTTTACAACCCATAGGCATTCATCCCTCACGCGGTATTGCTCCGTCAGGCTTTCGCCCATTGCGGAAGATTCCCTACTGCTGCCTCCCGTAGGAGTCTGGACCGTGTCTCAGTTCCAGTGTGTCTGATCGTCCTCTCAAACCAGATACTGATCGTCGCCTTGGTAGGCTATTACCCTACCAACAAGCTAATCAGCCGCAAGCTTCTCTTTAGGCGAAAAAAATTTCATTTCACTTAATAGCATATGGGGTATTAGCAACTGTTTCCATTTGTTGTCCCCCTCCTAAAGGTAAATTCTTACGTGTTACTCACCCGTCCGCCACTTGAGTTAAAAACTCTCGTACGACTTGCATGTATAAGGCATACCGCCAGCGTTCATCCTGAGCCAGGATCAAACTCTCTTAAAATATCCGTAATTTTTTTAAAAATTAATTTGTTTTTATCTAATGATCTCGATTCGTAATATACAAAATCATAAATTCAAGCCGCTAAAACTAAAAAACAAATAAATAACTTTAAAAAATAATTTAATTTTAAAAAAGAGTAAACCGTTATATAAAATAAAAAATTTTTTAATAGGAAATATTAAATTTGGAAATTTTTAATCAAAATCTAAAATCATTGGAAATGTTGAAGTTTACTCTAAAGAATTAAATAATTTTCAAATTTAAAAATTATTTAATTCCTCTATATTAGTGAAAGTTAATTTTTACTCTTTATTATTAATTTAATTTACTCTTTTTTCACTCAAAACTTACTTTAAAACATTACTGACCTCCACTAATCTCTTAAATTATTTGTTTTAAATTGAGTCTCGAATAGATTTTACTAAACGATCCAAATTAGTTTAATCCATTTAGGGTACTATGAAATAATGTTTGATAATCAAATGAAAGAAGTGTAGTTGTTAAAATTTGTTCAGAATTATTATGAATTAAATGAGCTTCTTTTCCATTTAATTGTTCAAATAAAGAACTACTTTGATAAATTCCGAGTGGAATTGGATCTTCTATTAAACGATCAGGTAAAATCCTCATATCCAATTGGCCATAAGCTTTCTGCATAAATTTTAAAATATCTCGACGTTCAGTATACCAAAATTCTCTTATTTCATTTGGTATTGAATACTTATACCAAAGATATGGTAAATCTTTAAAAATTAATACATCTTTTATTTGTCCTTGTAGAAACGTTTTTTTAAAGAAACCTTCTGAGGGTAAATAAGGCATGGTAAATACTAAATTATTTACATAATCAGCAAATTTACCAACATATATAAATAAAAGTGGCGTCCCAATTCCGAAACCACCTAAAACGGGCATTAGACTTGTAACAACTTCATCAACCCAGTCAACAAACATAATGAGATATGAGAACGGAAAAACGTAAGGGTTTATACTAACAAACCAACCAAGAGCAACTCGAACAACAATTGTGTAATAATAAGTAAGTACTACTACAAATAAGGCTTCACGACCTAACTCTAGTATTGAAAGATCATTATAGATATGAAGTTTCATTTGAAGAAATTCTGAAAACCAATCAGGTAAAAAACGTAGATTTTTATAATTTTCTATATAATAACTATAAAAACCCTCACTAGCATTTTCATAATAGACTCTTGGAGTAGATGCTGGTTTTGGACGATCTCCAAATAATACTTCAAAATAATTTTTTGGTTGTGCCAGAGGCGGAAATCTTAAACGACGTAAGGGTAAATCATCACCAGGTGCGGCTTCTCGAACCCACCAATAATTTTCTTCAGGTGGTAATATCTGCATACCACGAATTTCCGGAAATCCTAATGATTTAGCCACTGTTTGATAACAATGACGAACAAACTGAAAGTACTTACCTCTTAATTCAAGAAGATCTTCTTTATTTATTTTTATCATAATAATTTTTTTAGTAACTAATAAACTTGGTTTTATTCTAATAGATATTAATAATTATGTATATAATATAATAATTAAATATTAATATGTCAATAACCTATATATTTAATTGTCAGGATAAATCTGGTAAATTAGTAGTATCTGAAACTCGCTACAAGATTTCTAATTCTAATCGGGATAGTAGGATTTGAACCTACGACACCCTGCTCCCAAAGCAGGTGCTCTACCAAGCTGAGCTATATCCCGCCAAATTTCTATAATTCCTTGAATAAAGGTAGCATATTTTTCAGTAAAAAACAAGTATCTTAATCAATAATATCAAAGAGAAATTTAGAAGATTTAGTTAAGACTTTTAAAATTTCTCTTTGATATTATTGATTAACTCATAACTGAAAATAATCGAACTAATTGATAATAACTAATAAAATTAAAAGTATAAATCGGAATTCCATAATTCGTTGCCATATGAATTAAATTATTATTTTTTTTTAAATAGCGTTTCAATCCAATTATTATACTTGCTTTCTTAACCTCATTTGTGAAAATGAAATGAATACCCATTTTCAGAAGAACTTCTTTTAATAAATTTGTTGAAATTGAATAGGAATAAATGACTAAAGGTTTTAATTTTAACTCGACTTTATGACTATCAGTTGAAAGATTTAAAGAATGCCAAGTCTCCGTTAAAGATAAGCGGTCTGAGGAGCCAAATAGACCTTTTTGAATAGCACTTTGTTCTGTTGATATTTTAATATCATTTAATAAAGATATGAAACGAACTTGTTCAAGATATTCTTCACCTCGTAATAAAAAATCAATAGACATCGTTACATCTTCATGAATCGTCCAAAAATTTTGTTGGTTCATTTCAACCACAATATCAAATGTTGGATAAGCTTTACGTTCAAGAATCGTTTTTTGACTTTTTCTACGTTTTGCTTCATCATCACTTAATGTTACATATTGAATTCCACCAATAAGGTCTGCTAATGGCGGATTTTTAATTAAGTTTTGAAGACAATCACCATGAGTTGTTCCTATTAATTGTACACCTTTTTCTGCAATTGTTCGCGCTGCTAAAACTTCTAAATTTGTACCAATTTCATCAATAATAATTATTTGAGGCATATGATTTTCAACAGCCTCAATCATTATTTTATGCTGAGATTCAGTTATAGGTACCTGCATTCGTCTCGCTCGACCAATTCCTAAGTGAGGAATATCACTTTCACCTCCAATTTCATTGGATGTATCAATAATAATAACACGTTTTTCCATTTCATCAGATAAAACTCTACCGATTTCTCTAATAACGGTTGTTTTACCGACCCCTGGTTTTCCCAAAATTAAAATTGAATAGCCAGATTCAAGTAAATCACGAATGATGGAAATAGCTCCAAATATTGAACGACCAACTCGACATGTTAAACCTGTTATTATAAATTGCCTATTACGAATACAACTAATACGATGTAGTGTTCTTTCAATTCCGGCACGATTTTCATTACTAAATTTTCCAATACGTTTCGTTATATAATCTAAATCTTGCCATGAAATTACTTTTTGGGCTAAATATTCCGGACCGACTGAGGAACGTGCTTCAGGACGACGACCTAAATCGAGAACAATTTCAATTAATTGAGTTTTATATGAATAAGTGGTCAAGATATCATAAAGAAAAAAGGGAAATTTATCAAATAATTTTTCTAAATCATCTTTCATAATCTATTAATAAATTTAAATTTGAGTTTAATTATAAAAATAAAGCTAAAGCTATGATCTAATATTTATTTTAAAAATAGACAATTCATTTAATTTTAAATTGAATGAAGAGTATTTAAACTTTTATTTCCAGAATCTATTCAAAATTTAAAATTTTTGTAAAAGTTGAATTATCTAAAATTGCAATCTGAGCCAACATTTTTCGATTTAAACCAATTTTTGAAATATTTAATTTGTTTATCAAACGACTATAAGTAATTCCTTGAATTCTTGATGCTGCATTTATCCGAATAATCCAAATTCTTCGAAAAATGCGTTTTTTCTGTTTACGATTTATATATGAATATTTTAGAGCTTTCATAACTTGTTGATTTGCGACTCTAAAAAGTGATGAGTGTGCCCCACGATAGCCACTAGCAAATTTTAAAATTTTTTTACGGCGCTTTCTAGCAATATTTCCACGTTTAATTCTGACCATTTGATTGTTTTAAGATAATTTAAATTTTAAATAATTAAGAATAAGGTAACATTAATTTAATAGCATTAGTATCACTATTTTTAACACAAAGAACTTGAGATAATTTTCTTTTTTGTCGGTTAGATTTTTTCATTAACAGATGACCTTTATATGCATGACGACGCAAAAATAAATTATTACCAGTAATTTTATAACGTTTTAATGCAGATTTTCTTGTTTTTAATTTTGGCATAATATTTTTTATTAAAAGTTTGTTCGATACGTTTTAATCTTTTTTTTAATTATTCGTTAAAGTCTATATTTTTATACTCTAAACCCTAGGGTAAATTTGTCTTGGATTTTCTTTTAGGTATTGAATTGAATTTAAAACACGAATAATTTCATCAATACTTCGATCACATAATAAATTATTTACAGTATAATATTGAATTATTCCTTCTTTGTCAATAATAAATAACGCTGGACAAGCAAGACCATCATCAGTTAACAATTGATATTCTTCTGTAATTTTTTTCGTTACATCAGAAATTAATGGAAAATCTAAATTTAATTCGTCTAAACTATTTTTATAACGTTTTGTTAATAAAAATTGCAAATGAGAAAACGGACTATCAATTGAAACAGCTAATATTTGAGTTGAGAATTTTTTAAATTCTAAAACATAATCATTTAATCGAATTAATTCAGTAATTGAAATATTTGTAAAATTAGCAGGATAAAAGACAAGAATTATATATTTTTTTCCGCGATAATCCGATAATCGAATTTTTCCTAATTTATTTTTGTAAACACCAATTGATAAAAAATTAGGAGCTAACTTTCCAACTTGTAAAGAATTACTCATAAAGTTTTTTTAAATTAAAATTTAACATTTTTATACTATCACAAAAAAAAAACCAGAGCAAATATGTTAACATATAATTTTGATATAAACTAATTCATTTAAAATTTTAAATAAGTTAGTTTATATCAAAATTATGTGTTAACATACTAGTTAGAAAACTCTTAAAACAAATATTTATATTTTATTAACGATAAAAATGAACAAAACATCTATACAGAAAATTTTTACTGGAATTTTCCTTATTGCTTGCATTATTCTTGGTGTTAATAAGTTTACATCTGACGAATATGCAATACTGAATTTTGAAACTGGAACGGGAAGCAGTTCACGAATGACCTATGGACGTTTTCTAGAATATTTAGAAATGGGTTGGGTTAATCAAGTTGATCTTTATGATAATGGTCGTAATGCAATTGTTCAAGCTTCTAGTCCAGAATTAGGAAGTCGACCACAATCAATCCGCGTTGAAATTCCTATCGGAGCTTCACAATTAATTCAAAAGCTAAAAGACTCTAACATTGATTTTGATGCTCATCCAACGCAAAAACAAAATCTTCTTACGAGTATTGCAAGTAATCTGATATTACCATTTATTTTTATAAGTGGTTTAATTTTTTTATTTGGAAAAAATGAAAATGGTTCACAGAATTCGGGGTCATCATCAATGTCACCTTTAAGTGCGGGAAAATCACCTGCTCGATTTGATCCAAGACCTGATACCGGAATTAATTTTAGTGATATTGCTGGTATTGATGAAGCAAAAGCAGAATTTGAAGAAATTGTATCATTTTTGAAAGAACCCGATAGATATACAAGGGTTGGTGCAAAAATTCCAAAAGGTGTTTTATTAGTAGGACCTCCAGGTACTGGAAAAACATTACTGGCAAAAGCTATTGCAAATGAAGCTAACGTACCGTTTTTTAGTGTCGCTGGTTCTGAGTTTGTTGAAATGTTTATTGGTATAGGTGCTGCTCGAATTCGTGATTTATTTACTAAAGCATCTGAAAATGCACCTTGTATTGTATTTATTGATGAAATTGATGCAGTTGGTCGTGAACGAGGTTCTGGTATTGGTGGAGGAAATGATGAACGTGAACAAACATTAAATCAACTCCTAACCGAAATGGATGGGTTTAAAGAAAATAAAGGAGTTATTGTTGTCGGTGCTACTAATCGTGTAGATATTCTTGATGGAGCATTATTAAGACCTGGTCGATTTGATCGAAGAATTACTGTAGGTTTACCTGATCGTTCAGGACGAGTTGGAATCTTAAAAGTTCATGCTAAAAATAAACCACTTGCTGAGAATGTATCATTAGATCAACTTGCAAATCGAACACCCGGATTTTCTGGAGCCGATTTAGCAAATCTATTAAATGAAGCAGCCATTCTTGCAACCCGATATAAAAAACAAATTATATCAAATAATGAAGTAAATGAAGCGGCAGATCGAGTAATTGGTGGTATTGCTGGTAGTAGCATGGAAGATACAAAGAATAAACGATTAATTGCGTATCAAGAAGTTGGACATGCAATTGCAGCTTCAGTTATAGCAGATCACGATGAAGTTGAAAAAATTACTATAGTACCTAGAGGTGGATCAAAAGGTTTAACTTGGTTTACTCCAGATGAAGAAAATCAAACGTTAATTTCAAGATCACAATTATTAGCAAGAATAACTGTTACATTAGCTGGCCGTGTTACTGAGCAACTTGTTTTTGGGGATACTGAAGTAACAACGGGTGCAAGTAATGATTTACAAAGAGTAACAACTATTGCTCGTCAAATGGTTACAAGATATGGTATGTCAGTTATTGGTCCAATTGCACTTGAAAATGATGAAAGTCCTATTGATTATGATAATAAATTAGCAAACAGAATTGATACAGAAGTGTGTAAAATTATTAATCATTGTGAAAAAGTTGCAAAAAAAATTATACTTGATAACCGTGTTGTAATTGATTTAGCAGTTGAAAAATTATTAGATGTAGAAACTCTTGATGGGGAAGAATTCAGAAATATTATAGAAACTTATACAATATTACCAAAAAAAATGGATTAAGTGCTTAATTATTATAACATTCATATTTAAAATTATGCCTATTCAAGGCCAATTAAAATTCTTATAAGTTAAAAAATTTTAAGTGGCCTTGAATGAGGGTCAAGAATGATTTTTCAATTCTGATTGGTGTTTTGAATTTTTAAATAAATTTTTTGAATTAAATCGCAAAATTGATCGACACTCATCTTCTACGGATCTTGAGGATCCAATGTTACATGAACCTCCGATTTGGTTGACCAAAGCAGAAAATTTTGTCAACTTTTAATCAATCGGAAAAATAGTTAGTTTTTGAATAATCTGTTCAAAAATTTTTAAAGCTTTATTATCTTTGTTAAATATTCCTCTACTAAAGCATATATTCAGGTTTCCTAGTATAATAAATTTGGTCTTTTAAAATGAGATCCTAAGATACCAATTCAAGTTTCTCTTCACAATCTTCATTGAATATAGATGTTACTTTATTTTTCAAAAATTGTTCTTTTTTTAATATCGTAATTGCCCTAGTTTTGACAAAGTTGATATGATTCAACATAAAATTTAAATGAATAAAACAGTTGAATCGGTTATAAATAAAACTTTCAGGCTACATTTCTATATTTCAAAATCTCGTATATTAGTATCTCTCGATTGTTTTAAAAATCATTATACGTATAGTTACAAATTATGTCTCTATTATAATGATTATTTAGAAATTATGAGAATTCTTTTAAGTATTTCTATTTAATTAAAGTGCTCAAATGAAAGAAAGAATAATATTTACTTTCATTTGAGCACTTTAATTAAAAGTATAATCCAAGCATGTCTGGGAAAAAACGATTAATTTCAATTATAAATCCCGCAGTAAAAGTCATCCAAATTGTTAATAAAACCGGGGCTGTTGATAAATATTTTTGAAAATTTTCCATAATTTAAATAATTTTATAATAATAAAGTTAAAGAGGTGTTAACGAGGTGAAACAGTCACATTTTCCTCAGCAGCAATTAAATCCCCACTAATTAATTCTTGCCATGCAGAAATTGGCCAAATATAACCAGTTGTCATGATTTTTAAAGCTAAAGGAACATTAATAATAATCTCATTTTCTGTTGGATTTTTTGTTGTGCTTACTGCACGAACATATTTTCGACCAACCCAGCCTATCCAACCAGATATATAAATAAAACCAAAACCAGGTAAAATGAATTCAGCAGCATGACTCCAACGACCATCCGCTATTAAATGCGGTAAACCATCGGAACCACATAATAAATCTGACCGACTATATTTATCAAAACGAGCGTTTGTTCGATCAATTTGTTGTTGTAAAGCTAGACTAGAAGGTGAATTCTTTTCATAACTGTTCATACGCTGTTGTAATTTTTTCACACTTCCAGTTAAACGTTTTTTAAAGGCTGGTGACTCACTACATTTTGTTAATCCACCGACATCTGCCCAACTTGAACTTGGATTAAATAACAATAAAGCTAAAATTAAACTAAATAAATTTAAATGTTTCATAAATTATAAGATTTTAATTATTAATTTAGTAAAAAACCTCAAGAAGATCAAATTATTAATATATATGATAATATAAAAAACTTTAATTTTAAACAAATCTTTTAAGATTTATTTAAAATTAATTAACTATTACTCAAGATCGCGACGATTTGGATTTCGTGATGGATCACTTGAAAGTAATCCAAAAATGAATAGTGAAACAAAGAAGATAATTGTTGTGTATACTAAAATTTTTAAAGTTAACATTTAATTTTTCCTAAAACATAGTTTTAATAATATTAATTATACTAAAATACAATAAATCTGAACTTTTTTATTAGAAATTTTTAATCTAAGATATATAATTAAATGGAATGAAAAAAGCTATCATTTTTTAATGTTTGAATTAAAACATTAAATCATAAATATTATTACCTATATACTAATAATATTTGCCTAAGCTCTTAAACTATATTGCCCAGCATTAACAAACCATATTACCGCAGGTCTCATAATAAATAAAGTTAAAAGAACGGTATTTGAAGACATAAAACTGAGTACATCCTAGAACCAACTCATACCAAAGAAAACTCAAACGTTCGCAACGAGATTTAGAGACCAAGAAAAATTGAGAACTGCAGAGTCTATAGTACAAAAATTATATTTATATATTGAAGTATTTCTAATAATAGGAATATTTTTAGTTATTTCTGTTCTTGATACGGCCAAACTATCAATAACGCTACGCACTAACTTAATCATATATGATAAATGAAATAAAAAATATAAACAAATACTTGACCGTATAAATGTTTAACAGATTAATTATCAAGCTCTAATCGAAATAAAAATGGATATACTCGAATGATATTTATATTAATTATGGGTTGTTCATTCTGAAACAGCAAAGAAGCAAACGAACCTTCAATTAACATATAATCGTTCACTCGATAATAATTTATTAAATCAAAAGCTAAATTTCCCCAAATACTAAATTTAAGAATAATAGGTCGTTTTGTTTTAACTCTAATTGATGGTAATTGAGCTCGAAATTGAACTATTACAATTTTGTTATCATAAAATTTAAGTGGTGAAATTTCTAAAATTTGAACTATCGAATTAATATGATTCACAATAAATTTTAATTATAGTATTAAATTTCTTTGTTTTTGTACATCTTCAAAATTAATATCTCGTAAACGTTTTAATAGTCGAATAAAATATTCTAAAAAATAATCTTCTAATTGAATAATATCAGACGATTCAATTTTAAAAGTTTCATAGACTTCGTTGGTTAATAAGTTAGAAGATCCTTTTAGAGAACTTACGTTAAAGTCCCCCTCATTTGAAATAATTTGAGTAAATGCTAATCTCTCACTAATATTTTGTCCCCATTCAAAAAACCCAAATATGTTAGTTAAAATATTTAATAATATAGATGGAATACGTTGAACTTTAGCTGATTGACCGGCTAATTGTTCACATAATTTTATCACTGCAGAAGAAGCCCAAAGTTTTAACCCATCTAATACAATTAATTGATTTTTTGTTTTAGGAAGTTGAAGTGATCGTAGACAGAAAATAGCAATATCTTGCGTATCCATATAAGCAACATACATATTTTCATCTGTTACCCAAATCGGTAAATTTTCTAGAATTGGAATTGCATATTGACCAATTAAATTTTGATAAAACCCACTTAAACGAAAAATAGTATATGGTATATTTGAATTTATTAGTTTGTGTTCAATTTTAGATTTGACTTTTGGTAAGGGAATTTTCGATAATTGTTCAATATTTTGAAGTGAAAAGAAAATAAATCGTTTAATTTTAGCCACTTTTGCAGCTTCGATCAGATATAATTTTCCTTCCCAATCAACAGATTTTAACGAATCTAATTCATCAGGACGACTGGTCGAAGCATCAATGATAGCAGTGATACCTTTTAAACAGGGTGGAATTGTTTCTGGTTTTGTTAAATCACCATAAACTAATTCAACTCCCCATTCTTTTAAAAAATTAGCTTTTCGAAAATTTCGAACTAAACATCGAACTTTATAACCTTTAGTTAAAGCTTGCAGAACAATTTGTCTTCCTAAGGTTCCAGTTCCACCAAGTATAAGTAGACTCATATTATAAATAAATTTAATTAAAAATAGTACTTTGTAGAATATCTTGAGCTTCTAAATGAACTAATTCTTTTTTGGTTAGAATTTGTCCACGACTATCAAAAATTCGATTTGCTTGACGCATACGTGCTCGATCCAAAGCATTCTTAATACTTCTTGCATTTGCAAACAACGGTTTTTCTTTTCGTTTGGCTATATATTGGCCTAATGCAATTTCTGCATCATTAGTTAGTTGATATTGTTGATCTTGTAACATTAACTTGGAAATTTCTAAAAGTTCATTAACACTATAATCAGGAAAATCAATATGGTTGGCAATTCGTGACGATAAGCCTGGATTCGACTCATAAAACTTATCCATTGGTTCTTTATATCCAGCCAAAATAACAACTAAATCATCTCTTTGATTTTCCATAACTTGCAAAAGAATTTCAATTGCTTCTGAACCATAATCTCTTTCGTTATCAGGTTTATATAAATAATAAGCTTCATCAATGAAGAGAACGCCACCCATCGCTTTCTTTAAGACTTCTTTTGTCTTTGGAGCTGTATGACCGATATATTGACCTACTAAATCATCTCTTGTAACAGTTAATAAATGACCTTTTTTACTATAACCTAATTGATATAGAATATCAGACATTTTTAACCCTACCGTTGTTTTACCGGTTCCTGGACTCCCTGTAAATGACATATGTAATCCAGGATGAGCTGAAGTAATCCCTACACTCTGACGTAATTTATCAATTAGTAATAAGGCTGCAATTTCACGAATTCGTGCTTTTACAGGTGCTAAACCTATTAGTTCTTCATCTAATAAATTCAAAATTTTAGCAATTTCTGTTTTATGATACTCTTCTTGTAAATTAATAGTAGTTGTATCCATATATTATTAATTGTATTATTAAAATTAGTAATTAAAATTTTATGTAATTACGTAATAACTCTTAAGAATTATTACGTAACTGTAAATGTTGGAATACTTGATAAACAAATAAAAGCAAACCCCGCACTTCCACAAGCACCAACAAAAAATCCACCTTTGAATTGATTCCAAGCAGTTTTTGTTTGTAAATCAAAATTTGTAGTCGAATCTAATTTTTCATCTTGAAATGTAGCTAACCCATAAATTGTCAATCCTAACGTTAATATTAGAATCAATCCGATCGTTGAGAAAAAACCAGCTAATAAACTGATACTAGAATTGCGTAAAGGACCTAAATTAACAAATGGCCCTATTAAAAAATAACCATGTGCTAACCCAATTTCTAATCCTCTTAATAAAGGAGTTAGGCCAAAACGATAAGCTGGTAAGTTTTGTAAAATTGCCCGAGTCACAGCAGATGATGTGATTGGTGTTGATAAATGCCCTACTGAAGGATCATTATTATATGCTTTAATAAAATTAGCCATAAACTTATTTTAAATTTTAATGAATTAAGTAATCGAGTATTAAGAAATTATTACTGAACAAAAATTACGTTGAATAATAATTTATTCATTGTTTGTTTAGACAGTTAATTGATATTTAGACTTTTAATAATAAGACAATTCCTATTATTAAAAGAAATTATATACTAAAATAGAAATCTTTTAAAATTATTTAAAATGAAAAAGTTTTATCAACTAAATTTACTTTATTAGTATATAATATGTATATTAATAAAGTGAAAAATTTTTATAAATTTTAATTAACAAACTACTAAAATTTTTATGACAGTTGCTATTGATTATTTGTTATTAGTTGGATTTTGTTTTACCGTTACGTCAGGTTTATTTTTAGGGTTTAAATCAATTAAACTAATTTAAGTTACAAACAATTATTAAAATGGAAAAAGAAATTCGTCAAGATTTAATTCTAGGTTCACGTTGCTTTAGTAATTATTTTTGGGCCATCTTTCTTTTAGTGGGCGGTTCGGGATTTATGTTAGCAGGTCTTTCAAGTTACTTTAATAAAAACTTTCTGCCATTTGCAAATCCAAGTGAACTTGTCTTTATTCCTCAAGGTTTAGTTATGATTTTTTATGGAATGTTGAGTTTTAGTTTTAGTATTTATATATTTATTACAATAATCTTAGATATTGGTAGTGGATATAATGAATATAATAAATTAGAAAATTTGGTAAAAATCGTTCGAAAAGGGTTTCCTGGTAAAAATCGTCAGATTCTTCTAACTTATCCTTTTACGAATATACGATCAATTGGGATTAAAATAAGCGAAGGATTAAATCCAACACGCAGTATTTATTTATGCTTAAAAGATAAACGTAATATCCCTTTAACACCAGCTCAAGAGCCTATATCAATATCAGATTTGGAGACAGAAGCAGCAGATTTGGCAAAATTTTTAGAATTAAAGTTAGAAAACTTATAAGTTTTTTCTTGCTTTTCTACCCGTTTCACTCTATAATTAGAGTGAAGTGTGCGGGCATAGTTTAGTGGTAAAACCTTAGACTTCCAATCTAATGATGGGGGTTCGATTCCCCCTGCCCGCTTTATTTTTGAATGAGCAGCAATCATTTTTTATAGGAGTAGTTATTATTATGTCTGGTGGTTCTACGGGCGAACGTCCATTCTCGGATATTATTACTAGTGTACGTTACTGGATTATTCATAGTATTACAATTCCCTCTCTTTTTGTATCAGGATGGTTATTTGTAAGTACTGGTTTAGCATATGATGTATTTGGAACTCCACGTCCGAATGAATATTTTACTCAAGATCGTCAACAAGTTCCATTAGTAAATGATCGTTTTAGTGCAAAACAAGAATTAGAAGATTTAACTAAAGGTTTATAATTTAAGGAGACAAAATGGCAAAAAATATCAATCAGCCTGTAGCATATCCAATTTTTACTTTCCGTTGGTTAGCAGTACATGGTTTAGCAGTTCCAACAGTGTTCTTTTTAGGCGGAATTACTGCTATGCAATTTATTCAAAGATAAAATAAATAAATATATACGAGGTAATTTTTATGACAGGTCCAAATCCAAATAAACAAGCGGTAGAATTAAATCGAACTTCTCTTTATTGGGGACTTTTATTAATTTTCGTTTTGGCAGTATTATTTTCAAGTTATTTCTTCAATTAATATTTAAAGATTATAGGAGTTTTTTATGGCAAACACAGGTCGAATTCCATTATGGCTTGTAGGTTTAGTAGGTGGCTTAGCAGTAATTACAATGCTTAGTTTATTCTTTTATGGTGCCTACTCAGGTTTAGGTTCATCATTATAGTCTAAATTATATTAATTTTAAATTCAATTATAATCATGGGAATAATCACACCCATTCGTATTCCGATCATGCTGAAATTATTAAACTTAATTTCGAGAAATTTGTCAGTAACAAAAATTAAACTACTAATTATGAAAAATTATAGTACTTAATTTTATTCTAACAAATATTATTTAATCAGCAAAACTTATATTTATTAAAAAAGAAAACCAATGTCGAATGCTATAAAAACTTAACTTAATTAATTATTAAGACTTATATTAATTAAGCTAAGTTTTTTTATTATCTGAATGTCAATTTTTTAATCAATTTCTTTATTAAACGCCAAATAAATCTTCCAATTGTAGGAAGTATGTCATTGGGGTTATCTGTTCCTCGACCAAACCAACCATACCAAAATTTAATTTTAAAGCCTTTATAACCTCTTGTTAGAAAATCCTCGTCTTGCCAAGCAGTTTGACCTCCACTATAAATATCTAATTTGTTTCGCTCACCAATATTAAGTTCAACAGTTCGCGTAAAAAATGGGGTATAGAAATATTGTCCAGCTAAAGCATGTAACATACCATAAAGTAAAATGAATAGTTGAGCTATAATAATAGTGTAACTCATATAATATAACATTTGTATCTCAAAATTTAAGTCTGCAACACTAAGATTAAAAGCCTCACGTTCATAAACTTGAGGATAAAGAGTATTCATAGAATAATAATTAAGTCTTCCAACTACAGAAAATAAAAAATTATCGAAAAATTTAATAAGCATTATAAATGTCCAATGCCAACGTATAAGATATGGACAATATTTTTTTCCCACTCTAGTTATCATTGTATATACAATATAAGATTTGAATGCATCAAAAATATTTAAAGTTGTTCGAGTTACCGTTGGAAGCAGTTTTCGATAAATAAAATAATATGTTGATTCAAGATGATAAGAAATAAAAGACGGGATTTTATCTGAATATTTAAGAATATTTGCCACAATCATAGAACCAGGGTCAATTCGATGTCCTTCATAAACTGAACCCATTCCAATAGAATATAATAATATACCAACAGGATTTGTTATACGAATTTGATAATTTGATTGTTCCATTTTACCTTCAAACATACGTCGAATTTGCATGGAATCAATACCTAATCGTAGTGTCAGTGCATTTCCATACAGAAGTTCTTCATATCTAAAGATTGTAGAAAGAAACGTGGTATACCATATATATCCAGCAAGAATACTTATTACTGTAATTAGTAAACTTGTTCGGACGTTATAACGTATTGTTAAAATAAAAACGCGAGATACAGTAATAAACACAACAATCTCATCCACCTCTTTAACTCCGAAACCTTGAGTTCTAATTCTCAACCAATATTGATCTAGCATTGCTTGTAAAGATTCAATAGAAATAAGTTCAGTAGGTTTAAATTTAACAGTATTATTTCGGATTTTTTCAAAAGAAGAAATTAGTTCGGACAAGTTGTCAGTATTATTTGTAGTATTTGATGCTAATAGTTCTTTGGAACCTTTAAATAAATATGTAATAAAGTCGTCAAAATTTCCTAACCATAAAAAATGATCTCCTAAATAGTGTGAAAAAAATAACACTATTGTGATCGTACCCATAAATAAAAGTATAGACAAATAACGCATATGGTTATTCTCCTTTAAATATTAAGTTAATGTAAGTAAAAATTTTGTTCAAGAGATAAAACATATAATACTATAAAGATAGAAAAAATTCAAATATTATTAATAAATTTTTATTTTAAGATAATTTTATCTTAATTAAATAAAAATTACCCCCAAGGGAATTCGAATCCCTGTCTGCTCCGTGAAAGGGAGCTGTCCTAGGCCTCTAGACGATGGGGGCTTTAAAGTCTAAGCTAAGCGGGCAACGCGATTCGAACGCGCGACATCAACCTTGGCAAGGTTGCGCTCTACCACTGAGCTATGCCCGCTGCAGCAAATATAATATATTAAAAGATTAAAATAATGTCAATACTTTAGAAATTATAGTTTAACTATAATTTCTAAATTGAAGATGCAATTCCATCTGCTGCTGCAATAACAAGAACAAGACTTACCCAAATTTGGAAAGCACGATTAAAAGTATTTTTTGAACTTTCCCATTCACCAGGTGTAGCTAATGCTACTGGAACAGTAACAACTAAACCTAATGATATTATAACTAACGCGAATACTAAAGCAGTAATTAACATAAGTATTTATAATTTTAATTTTAGATTGATAATAAGAAAAGAGTTAAAGATTTCCTCTTTTTAGAGCTAATAAAACAATAACAGCTGGACCGGATAACATTATAGTCCCTGTAGCAATTAGCTGACCGATAACTTGCCAATTAATCATTTTAAAATCCTTGTTTATTTAATTTAAATGGTAATAAAATTTTAAAAAATAAAATAACCCGTAATATTAATTATAATTCTACTTTAAAAAGACTAAAGAAAATATATTATTTTTATTAAAAAAATTATTTAAAACTCCAATATCTAATTTTAAAAATATATTAAAAATGAAATAATTTCATGCTATACTCAGATTAGGGTTACTAACTCAATTGGTAGAGTACTCGGCTTTTAACCGAATAGTTCTGGGTTCGAGTCCCAGGTAACCCATTAGAAAAAAGTTATTGTTCGAATATTAAAAAATTAGTTCATCATTCAATAAATTGTCTCTATTTTTATCTCGACGTATTATAATGAATTATTTAATTAATAGTAATACGTCGAGATAATTTAAATATTAGATATTGACATTTTAGACAAATAATTATATATTAAACTATATAATTACTGAAATTATTTCTAACTTATGGGTAATTAACTCAGCGGTAGAGTGTCTGCCTTACAAGCAGAAGGTCACAGGTTCAAATCCTGTATTACCCATATTTTGGGCCTATCGTCTAATGGATTAGGACTTAAACCTTCTAAGTTTATAATGTAGGTTCGATTCCTACTGGGCCTATTTTTTTAATTATAAAATGAGAGTAAATATTATTTCAAAAAAAGGTACAAGTTTTCTGTTAAAATATTTTACTTGATATAATTCTAATAAAAAGATGAATTTAATAACACTATAAAACAAAAACATATTTATTTTTATTCAGAGCTAGAAATAAAACCTGAGTGACTTATGTATTATAGATACTTTTAGTTATATATATAATCAACTTTGATCAAAATTCAAATAAAAATAACTCTTAACAAACAACTCTGCAGGTCAACCGTAATTTAACATTTTATTAAGAAAGATTATATAATTTAATATCATCTGAAGGGGTTCTAAACTGATCTCTAATGAAAACAAATTAAGTTTAGGGAATATATAATCTCTCTAATGACATTAAGATACTAATATAGAATAATTTTCTAAATTTTAACTTAATTTAGGAATTATCTAATTTTTTTAAGTCTTCAGTATGTTCTAGATTACCAAAAATTAGTAACACTTCTAAAAAAATAAGAGCTGGTATCCTTTTAGTTTTAATAGTTAAGCCGACTCATATCACAATCGAATTAATTATTAATGTGATATCGAAAATTTTTGATTAGAACTAAAACTATTATAGATTAAATTTAGTCTAATTATAAGTTTTTTTAAAAACTTGCAATTAGACTAAATTTAATCTATAATAACATTTGTAGATATAAAATTAGTATAATTTTATTAGTTATTAAAAGTATCAGAATCGTAAGATAGCAGTACAGATTTCTAATTAATGGTTACATTTTTATATCTACACTTTATAATATCGTAATAAAAGATTTCTATTTGAATAATTTATTATTAACGTATTAACTATAAGATATCGTATCTAAAGTAAAAATATACAAAACTATACTAAAAGTTTTCTGGTAAATAATTTATACATTATATTGGGTTGAATTATAAATTATTTCAATACCTTGCAATTCAACCCAATATAATGTATAAAGTATCTAATATACTAAGCCCGGATAGCTCAGTTGGTAGAGCAGTGGATTGAAGATCCTCGTGTCACCAGTTCGAATCTGGTTCTGGGCATATTCTTATTTTAAATATCAAAATATTTTGTTCTAATCTGATCAAATTTGATTTTAATATTTCCTGTTGGTCCATTTCGTTGTTTTGCAATAATTAAATCAATTATTTTAATAGAACTTAAAGAAAAATCATTTGATAACTGAGTATCATTTTTATATAACATTAAAACAAGATCTGCGTCTTGTTCAATGGAACCACTTTCTCTTAAATCAGATAATATTGGCTTTTTATCATTTCGAATTTCAATATTTCTACTTAACTGGGAAAGTGCTATTACTGGTACATTAAAATCATTTGCTAAATTTTTTAAAGAACGAGTTATTTGTGATAATTCTTGAACTCTATTTTCGTTTTTTGAGTTTATGTTTTGCATCAATTGTAAATAATCGATAATAACTAATCCAATTTTTTGGTAACGTGAAACAATTATTTTAATTTTTGAACGAATCTCAGAAATAGATAAATTTGATGTATCGTCAATAAATAAGGGTAGTTTTGAAAAAATTTTAATAATTTTATTTAATTTGCGCCAATCTGTTTTATATAATTTTCCACTTCTTAAACGCAATTGACTTATATTTGTTTCCATAGATAATAATCTATAAATTATTTGCTTTTTTGACATTTCTAAACTAAAAATTAAAATCGGTAATCTTGACCCTTTAAGGATATTGAGAGCAATAGATAGAGAAAACGCTGTTTTTCCAATAGAGGGTCGTCCGGCTATAATAATCAAATCAGAATTTTGAAAACCTTGAGTAAATGAATCTAATGAATAAAATCCAGAAGATAAACCGGGTAAGTTTGGATTTATAGAATTTTGTTTTAATTCTAAAAAAACGTTATAGATTAAATCAGTACTACTTGCCAATTTTTTATGTTGAAAAGTATTTGTTAAATTGAATATTTCATAATCAAGATCATTTAAAATTTTTTCTAAAGAAATATTACTTATATAACTTGAATTTAATAATCGATAAGCTAATTTAATTAATGATCTACGTAAAAATTTCTCTTTAACTAACTTTATATATTCGTTTAAATAAATTAAATTTGGGATTTGATTTATTAACTCAACTAATACTTTTATTCCACCAATCTTATTTATTTTTCCTTTTTCCTGTAAAAAATTTGTTAACATAATAATATCAACTGTTTGATTGTTACTATATAAAATCAGAATTGATTTAAAGATTTCTTGATGATTTGTAAAGTAGAATGACTCAATTGTTAAATTTTTAAATACAATCTCAATTACTTCGTTATGTATTAACATTGAACTTAAAATTATTTTTTCTGCCAAAAAATTATGGGGTAAGTAATTTTTATCATTGGATTGAAATTTTAATGTTTTATTCATCTCTTAGTTTATCAAATTTTTTAGAAATATTGAGGTATTACTTTATTTTTATTATAATACTATTTACGCGTCCTTAGTTCAGTTGGTAGAACGCTAGTCTCCAAAATTAGATGTCGAGGGTTCAAGTCCTTCAGGGCGCGTTTCTCCAACCTGAGAAAGTTACTTTAAATTCTAGATTAGAATCTTTTAGTTTTTAAGTTCTGCAATTAACTTGTTTAGAAAATATTAAATAATCATAAATTATTTAAAGATTACTTCGAATGGCAAAAAAAGTAACTGGTTTAATTAAGTTAGCTTTACCTGCGGGAAAAGCAACCCCAGCACCTCCTGTTGGTCCAGCTTTAGGACAACATGGAGTTAATATTGCTGCTTTTTGTAAAGAATATAATGCAAAAACAAATGATAAAACAGGATTAATTATTCCTGTTGAAATTTCTGTTTATGAAGATCGAAGCTATACATTTATATTAAAAACACCTCCAGCTTCTGTCTTATTAGCAAATGCAGCAAAAATTAAAAAAGGATCACAAACACCAAACAAATTATCAGTTGGGTCAATTAGTAGCACTCAATTAGAAGAAATTGCACAAATAAAACTGCCTGATTTAAATACAACTAAAATTAGTAGTGCAATAAAAATTGTTGAAGGAACTGCCCGAAATATGGGTATTTCAATCATTGATTAAAATTAAATGTTATAAAGTTTAATAAGGAATTTTATGCGAAAATCATCACGTCGTCAAATCGCAAATTTAAAAAAAACTAAAAACGTACTGTGTTCAGAATTAGAGAACGCTATAATTCTTTTGAAAGAAACAGCTAATACGAAATTTGTTGAAACGGTTGAATTACATGCTAATCTAAATATTGATCCAAAATATGCAGATCAACAATTAAGAACAACTGTAACTTTACCCAATGGAATTGGGAAAGAAGTTAAAATAGCTGTCTTAACGAATGAAGAGAATTTTTCTGAAGCCAAAATGTCAGGAGCAAATATCGTAGGTAATACTGATTTGATTGAATCAATTACTAAAGGTGATATTCAATTTGATTTATTAATTGCAACACCAAATATGATGCCTAAATTAGCAAAATTAGGCCGAGTATTAGGTCCAAAAGGTTTAATGCCGTCGCCTAAATCGGGTACAGTAACTACGAATTTAGTAGATACTTTAACACAATTTAAAAAAGGTAAATTTGAATATAAAGCGGATAAAACTGGTGTAGTTCATGTTAGTTTTGGAAAATCAAATTTTACAAATGAACAGTTAATTGAGAACCTTACTGAACTCTATAAATCAATTGAACAAAATAGACCATCTGGAGTGAAAGGAAAATATTTTAAAAGTTTATTTATTTGTACAAGTATGGGACCGTCAATTAAACTCGATTTAGAGATTATTCTTTAAATATTAATTATCTACTCAATATTAAAAAAAAATTAAAACAATTATGTCAGAAAAAATTGATCAAATTATTGAAGAATTAAAAACGTTAACATTACTAGAAGCATCTGAATTAGTTACAAAAATTGAAGATACTTTTGGTGTCGATGCTTCTGCTGCAGCTGGTGGAACAATGGTAATGGCATCTGCAGCAGTGGCTGAAGATGTGGAAGAAAAAACTGAATTTAATGTCGTATTAGAAGAAGTACCTGCTGATAAGAAAATTGCAATTTTAAAAGTTGTTCGTGGTTTAACAGGACTTGGATTAAAAGAGGCTAAAGGAATTGTAGAATCTGCACCAAAACAAATTCAAGAAGCAGTAGGTAAAGATGCAGCTGAAGATAGTAAAAAACAATTAGAAGATGCCGGAGCTAAAGTTTCATTAACATAAAAAATTATTAAAAAAGCTCTAGTATAAAATTTTATCAACACATACTTATTATACACAATTGTACTTATATATTTCGGTTAATTAAATTTATTAAACTTTTGTGAAGCTATTTTGAATGAACTCGACAATCTCATAGTTAAAGAAAGTTATCTTTAAAATTAGCTTTTAAACCACAATGTTCTACTAATTTATTAAAAATATTTAGAAAAGAGTACACACTATGTTAAATATGTACAAAAAGGTTATAAGAGTATTACTATATTTATCATATAGATATAGACTAATTAGTTTAATTTCAAAATAATTCACTTAAATTGATGAAACAAAAAATTTTTGGTAGAAATTTTGGAAATATAAAATTAATATTTTTTGAATAAATATAAATCAGAAAATAAGTAACTTTTAAACTAGAATTACTACTATTAAATATAATATTTTTATTATTCCAATTTATAAATAAATTTAACAATAATTATGGAAACTTTATTACTATCACGTTTACCAGAAGCATATGTTGTGTTTAGCCCTATTGTTGATGTTCTGCCTATCATACCTGTTTTCTTCTTATTATTAGCATTTGTATGGCAAGCTGCAATTGGTTTTAGATAACGTAAAATTATAATTTTAAAAAAATATATCTAATAAGAACTTAGTAATTTCTCTAAAAATTAAAAAATAAACACATGGTTGAACCTCTATTATCGGGAATCGTTTTAGGTATGATTACCGTTTCAGCTTTCGGTCTTTTTATTGCTGCATTTTTACAATATCGTCGAGGAAATCAATTCGACATATAATTTATATAAATTATATGTCGACTAGTTAGAAAACTTTCTAAATTTATTTTTATTTTAGAGTTTTTCTAGTTGAACTGCTTATTAATTAAGGCATCTAATATGAAAATGAGAAGAGGGGATTAGCATGATTATATATAAGTTATTCTTTTTACTATCTGTGCTATATTTTTATCTATTTGATTACCAATCCGAATTTAGACAATTGAGTTATTTGATAAAGATTGGATAAATATAAGAAATGCCTATCTATTTAATTAAAAAAAGCTTCAATATTAAAGAAAATTTTCGGTTTTAATCGTTTTATTAAGAAGTTTAATGTTATTAATGCCGGTTAGTACCGTGTTTTATTTTGGGATTTTTAATCTAAAAAAAAGAATCCGGTTATTCTGGGAATCCAATGATTATTAATCAAATTGAAATCAACTCGATTAATAATCATTGAATATATTTTTTATTTGATGGGTATAAAATTATTGATAACTAACTTGAATATTTAAATAAAATGCTAGTATTAAATAACAAATTATAATTAATGTAATAATATAATTTAAAGCTTGTTCTGTTGAAGTTGGTGCTCCAAATATACCAGTACTTCCAATAAAATTTGATAATCCATTATTTTCGGGTGGTAAACGTAAAAAAATAATTATAATCAACAATAAACTTATACTAAACCAGACACTTTTTAACATATTAAATAGTTATGTTTTAAGAATAAAATTTTAATCTTCAATTTCAAAAACCTCTTTGAAAATCTTATTTACTTTATCTCCTGAATCTATTGATTCTAATGGATCTTTTCTTAAACGATGTCTTAAACATAAAGTAATAATTTTTGAAATATCTTCAATTGTAACAGTATCACGACCATCGTAAGCGGCATGAGCTTTTGCTGCTCGATTCGTAACAATGTCACCACGTAAACCATCAACATCTAAACGGCTACAAACTTCTGAGATTTTAATTCGTAAATCATACCCTAAATCAACTGATGGTAATAATTGTTGCGCAGCAATAATTTTATCTCGTAAATTTTGCTGTTCAGATGCGTAATTCTCAATCCAAACTGAAGGGGTTTGATCAAATGACGTACGTTCTTCCACAACTTTCACTCTTAATGTTGGATCTTTTACAGTTCGAATTTCTGCATGCATACCAAATCGATCTAATAATTGTGGACGTAATTCACCTTCTTCTGGATTCCCAGAACCAACTAAAACAAATCTTGCTGGATGTCGAATTGAAATACCTTCACGTTCTACAGTATTCCAACCTGATGCAGCTGAATCTAATAAGATATCAACTAAATGATCGTCAAGTAAATTTACTTCATCAACATATAAAAGACCACGGTTAGCTTTTGCTAATAATCCTGGTTCAAATGCTTTTATTCCTTCAGTTAAAGCTTTCTCAATATCAATAGTACCACATACTCGATCTTCAGTAGCTCCCAATGGTAAATCAATCATTGGAATTTTAATTAATTCTGTTTGAATTTCTTCACCGTTTTGAATTGCTACTTTTACTTCATTCCCCATTAAATCCAAATCAGACTTGTGAGAATTAAATGGATCATCTTTTACAATTTCAATTTCTGGTAATAAATCTGCTATTGCGCGAATTGTTGTTGATTTCCCAGTCCCACGATCACCCATAATCATTACACCACCAATTTTTGGATCAATTACATTTAATTGTAATGCTAATTTCATTTCTTCTTGACCAACAATTGCTGTAAAAGGAAAAACGGGCGAATCGAAATTTTTTAAGTTTTCTGTTACCATATATTCTTGTTAAGTTTTAATAGAAATTTAAAATATTTTAATGAAATGTTTTATTCATAAAGTGTTGACCCTAATCGAACGGCTAATACACTTGCTAATAATGCAATACATAAAGCTGTATATACTTGAGAATCTACAATCATAATTTTTATATTAATAAGTAATAGTTAGTTCTAAGAAACAAATTACGTTAAGTTATAACAAAAATTTTATAGAATTTTTCTGAAATCTATATATAGTCTATAATTATAAATGAAAAGAATAAAAAGATATTAAAATTTTTACCAACTTGATTTTGTAACACCTGGTAATAAGCATTCGTGGGCCATTTCTCGAAAAACATGACGTGATAAACCAAAATCTCTGTAAACGCCTCTTGGTCTTCCAGTTTTCCAACAACGATTTCGAATCCGAGTTTTTGAACTATTGCGAGGTAACTTCTGTAATTTTGTATGTATTTCAAGTTTTGAAGAAAATTTGTCTGAATTCTTATATTGATTTAGTAACTCATTTCGTTTCGACTGATATTTCTTGTATAGTTTTAAGCGTTTTTTTTCACGCTCAACCATGCTTTTTTTTGCCATGTTTGAAAAATTTGAAATAATAATTATGTTTTTATAAGTATAACCTAAAATAGAAAAATTTTAAGTTATATCCATTTTTTCTTACTATACTAATAAAAATAAAATAAGTAAAGACATTAAATTTAAGCATTTAAGAATTATTCATCTTCTTTTTTGGTTTAAAATTAAAATTGGAATCAGTTTTTTAAATTAATTAATTTTTTTATATTTGCTTATAATGCTAGATTAGCTAACTTCTATTTAGTTTAGTTGTAAGAAAGTCAAAAACCATTTTTATTATTGAGGAATAATTTACTATGGCATTACCATGGTATCGTGTTCATACAGTTGTTTTAAATGATCCGGGCCGATTAATTGCTGTTCACTTAATGCATACTGCATTAGTAGCTGGTTGGGCTGGTTCAATGGCATTATACGAATTAGCAGTTTTTGATCCTTCAGATCCAGTATTAAATCCAATGTGGCGTCAAGGTATGTTTGTAATGCCTTTTATGACTCGTTTAGGAATTACAGATTCTTGGGGTGGATGGAGTATCACAGGTGAAAGTGTATCAAACCCAGGTATTTGGAGTTTTGAAGGTGTTGCATTATCACATATTGTTTTATCGGGTATGTGTTTTTTAGCTGCCATTTGGCATTGGGTATATTGGGATTTAGAGTTATTCCGTGATCCACGAACAGGTGAGCCGGCTTTAGATTTACCGAAAATTTTTGGTATTCATTTATTTTTATCTGGTTTATTATGTTTCGGATTTGGTGCATTCCATGTTACAGGTTTATTTGGGCCTGGGATATGGGTTTCTGATGCGTACGGTATTACAGGAAAAGTTCAACCAGTAGCGCCTGCATGGGGAGCTGATGGTTTTAATCCATTTAATCCTGGTGGAATTGCATCACATCATATCGCAGCAGGTATTTTTGGTATTTTTGCAGGTATTTTCCATTTAACAGTTCGTCCACCACAACGTTTATACCGTGCGTTACGTATGGGTAATATTGAAACAGTTTTATCAAGTAGTATTGCTGCCGTTTTCTTTGCAGCTTTTGTAACATCAGGAACAATGTGGTATGGTGCTGCAGCAACTCCTATTGAATTATTTGGTCCAACACGTTACCAGTGGGATAGTGGTTATTTCCAACAAGAAATTGAACGTCAGGTTGAAACTTCAGTAAGTGAAGGATTATCAGAAAGTCAAGCTTGGTCAAGAATTCCAGATAAATTAGCATTCTATGATTACATTGGAAACAATCCGGCAAAAGGTGGATTATTCCGTGCTGGTCCTATGAATAAAGGAGATGGTATTGCTGAAGCATGGTTAGGTCATCCGATTTTCCGTGATAAGCAAGGACGAGAATTAACTGTTCGTCGGATGCCAGCTTTCTTTGAGACATTCCCAGTTATTCTAATTGATAAAGATGGAATCATTCGAGCAGATATTCCATTCCGTCGTGCTGAATCAAAATATAGTATTGAACAAGTAGGTGTTACAGTTGATTTTTATGGTGGGAAATTAAATGGTCAAACATTTAAAGATGCTCCGACTGTTAAGAAATTTGCTCGTAAAGCTCAATTAGGGGAAGTATTTGAATTTGACCGTACTAGTTTAGAATCAGATGGCGTATTTAGAAGTAGTCCACGTGGTTGGTACACATTCGGTCACGCTAATTTTGCTTTATTATTTTTCCTTGGTCATTTATGGCATGGTGGTCGTACAATTTTCCGTGATGTTTTCACAGGTATTGGGGCAGAAGTTACAGAACAAGTAGAATTTGGTGCATTCCAAAAACTTGGTGACAAATCAACTAAAAAACAAGGTGCGGTTTAATCTCATTCTAGTTCTTGTTTTTATCTCTCTTTAAATTTAAATTAGAAATAAATAATGGAAGCTTTAGTTTACACATTTTTACTTATCGGTACATTAATGGTACTTTTCTTTGCAGTGTTTTTTAGAGAAACACCACGAATCATTAAAAAATAAAACCAATTTTGGTTTTATTTTTTTAGTCTTCATGTTCTTCGAATGGATCTCTCAAATTTCGAGCTGCAGGCCCAAAAGCAGTATAAATAGAATATGTTGTAATTCCTAAAAGTAAACTCGATACAAAAATAACAATAATAGTTGCTGTTTCCACGTTATTATATACATTTAAATTAACAACCTGTTATTATATAGCATCTAATAAAAAATTAATTTATTAAAAATAAATTTTATGGCATTACGAACACGGTTAGGTGAAATTTTGCGTCCATTAAATGCCGAATACGGTAAAGTTGCTCCAGGTTGGGGTACTACTCCAATTATGGCACTAGTAATGGCGGCATTTTTAGTATTCTTATTAATTATTTTACAAATATATAATTCATCATTAATTATTGAAAATGTTGATGTAGATTGGTCAAATGGACTTATCTAAATAATTTATCAACATTTTAAAAACTAATATAAAATCTAAATCATACGTCTATAATAAAACTTAAAAAAATTACTATAGACGTATTGAATACTTTAAAAAATAAAATAACGAATTTATGGATATTATAAGTCTAGGTTGGGCTGGTGTAATGACAATGTTTACATTTTCATTAGCATTAGTAGTATGGGCTCGAAATGGTTTCTAATATTTTACATTCTTAAAATCTTAAATATATCATGGAATTAATTCTTAAAATTTTCCCTTATGCTAGTCCTGAAATTATAACCCCAGCAATTACATGTTTCTTTATGACTTTATTTGGTCTGTCATTGGGATTTGCTTTATTAAAAGTTCAGGGTGAATAAAAAAAATTTAATAATAATATATTAAATATTATTATTAAATTCTTAAACGGGACTGACGAGACTCGAACTCGCAACTTCCGCCGTGACAGGGCGGTGCTCTAACCAATTGAACTACAATCCCAATTCTTAACATATTAGCTTATCATTCTCTAATTATTTTGTCAAATTCAAAATGTAGGAGAAACAGGGATTCGAACCCTGGGTACAAACTTTTGTACGATAGATTAGCAATCTATTGCTTTCGACCACTCAGCCATTTCTCCAACTTTTCTAGAAATCTATTTATATAGAAACTTTTTAATTACTTATATTATTGAAAGTAAGGGAAATTTAATTCTAATGTTTAGAAAGTTTTCTATTATCGCAAAAACTGGCTCTGGTGGGATTTGAACCTACGACCTTGGGCTTATGAATCCCCTGCTCTAACCACTGAGCTACAGAGCCCTTGCGACTAATCTCATATAATATTTATTATATCATTATAAAGTCTAAAATAGTCTATAAGTTTTAAAATAATTTAATCAAACAAATATGTCTATTAAAATTAAATGATGCTATTTTGAATGAATAAATGACAAAGTTTGACACCCAATTTCACTATTTATATAATTGAAGTAGAGTTAATTTACTTTATGTATTTATAACTCTTAGTTATTAGTTATTTTCTTTCAAAAATATATAAATGTTTTAATTTTCATTAATTATAATAAACATAATTTAGACTGAAACTAATTTTATAATGTTATTGGTTTTTTATGAAAATTGAATAGTACTAAAGACGAGAATGAATCGATTTATAAGAATTTACAGACCGTTAAAATATAATAAAAATAAGAAATAATATCAGAATTCTGATATTACTTTTTATTTTTATTATATTTATTATATTTTAAGCAAACTTACCACTTGTTGAAGCAATTACAAAAGCAGCGAATGTTAAAATAAATCCAACAGCAAAATGGACTAATCCTACTAATCGAGCTTGAACAATTGATAATGCAACGGGCTTATCACGCCAACGTACTAAATTCGCTAATGGTGTTCGTTCATGAGCCCAAACTAACGTTTCAATTAATTCTTGCCAATAACCACGCCATGAAATTAAGAACATAAATCCTGTTGCCCAAATTAAATGACCAAATAAGAACATCCATGCCCAAACAGCTAAGTTATTCATACCAAAGGGATTATACCCATTAATTAATGGTGAAGAATTTAACCATAAATAATCACGTAACCATCCCATAATATAATTTGATGATTCATCAAATTGGCCCGGATTACCACCCCAAATTGTCATATGTTTCCAATGCCAATAAAATGTGGTCCAGCTAATTGTATTTAACATCCAAAACATTGCTAAATAAAATGCATCCCATGCTGAAATATCACAAGTACCACCACGACCTGGACCATCACAAGGGAAGCTATAACCAAAATCTTTTTTATCGGGCATTAATTTCGAACCACGAGCATCTAATGCTCCTTTAATTAAAATTAATGCTGTTACATGTAAACCTAAAGCAATAGCATGATGAACTAAAAAATCGCCGGGACCAATTTTTAAAAATAAGTCATTTTTTCCACTGTTTATTGCATCTAACCAACCAGGTAACCACACTTGACTACTTGCAACACTTGCTGGACTTGTTGATGATGATAATAAAACATCAAATTGATAAACCGCTTTACCTGATGCTGCTTGAATATATTCTGCAAATAATGGTTCAAATAGTATTTGTTTTTCTGGTTGACCAAATGCTACTACCGTATCATTATGAATATATAGACCTAAAGTGTGAAAGCCTAAAAATAAAGAAGCCCAACTTAAATGAGAAATGATTGCTTCTTTATGTTCTAACATGCGAGCTAAAACATTTCCCTTATTTAATTCAGGGTCATAATCTCTTACAAAGAAAATTGCCCCATGTGCAAATGCACCAACCATCAAGAATCCCGCAATATATTGATGATGAGTATATAAAGCTGCTTCTGTAGTAAAATCTTTTGATAAAAAAGCATAAGGTGTTAATGCATACATATGTTGAGCAGTCAGTGAAGTTGCTACACCTAAAGAAGCTAAAGCTAATCCTAACTGCATATGTAGAGAATTTGTAATTGTTTCAAATAACCCAACATGACCTTGACCTAATTCACCTCCAGGTGGACGATGAGCATCTAAAATTTCTTTCATATTATGACCAATCCCAAAATTGGTCCGATACATATGTCCAGCAACAATAAATACAACTGCAATTGCTAATTGATGATGTGCGATATCACTTAACCATAAAGCTTGTGATTGAGGGTGGAAACCACCTAAGAATGTTAAAATTGCTGTACCCGCTCCTTGACTTGTTCCATAAATATGATCAGCTGAATCTGGATTTTCAGCATAAACAGTCCAATTTCCTGTAAAAAATGGTTTTAGACCTTCAGGATGCGGAGGAGTAGTTAAAAAGTTATCCCACCCAACATGAATACCACGCGATGCTGGTAAAGCAACATGAACAAGATGACCTGTCCAGGCTAAAGAACTAACGCCAAATAAGCCTGATAAATGATGATTTAGTCGTGATTCATTATTTTTAAACCATGCTAAACTTGGACGGAATTTTGGTTGTAAATGTAACCATCCAGCAAATAATAAAGCACAAGATAACAATAATAATCCAATAGATCCTGTATATAATTCTTGATTGGTTCTAAATCCGATTGTATACCACCATTGATATACACCTGAGTAAGCAATATTAACAGGATATGTTCCTGAAGCTTTACTAAAAGCTTTTAATGCTGATTCACCAAAATGTGGGTCCCAAATAGAATGGGCAATTGGTTTTGTTTTTAATGGGTTACTAACCCATTTTTCAAAATTCCCTTGCCAGGCAACATGAAATAAGTTTCCTGCAGTCCATAAAAAAATTACTGCTAAATGCCCAAAATGTGATGCAAAAATTTTCTGATATAAATTTTCTTCTGTCATCCCATCATGTGCTTCTAAATCATGTGCAGTTGCAATCCCGTACCAAATACGACGTGTCGCAGGATCTTGTGCAAGGGCTTGGCTAAACTTTGGAAATTTAGTTGCCATAAGTATTGATACCTTTTAATATAAATTATTGATTCGAAATAGATTATTAAAATTTAGTATTAATTATTACTTGTATTTATTTCATATACGAAATATTTTAGTTTTTTTAAAGATATAAATTAAGTTAAACGTTAACTTATAGAAATTGCTCTGGCTAAGAAGAACGACCAAGTTGTACCAATTCCCCCTAATAAATAATGAGCTAAACCAACTGCTCGACCTTGCGTAATACTTAAAGCACGAGGTTGAATTGCAGGTGCAAAATTTAATTTATTATGAGCCCAAACAATAGATTCAATTAATTCTTGCCAGTAACCTCGACCACTAAATAAGAACATTAAACTAAATGCCCAAATGAAATGAGCACCTAAGAAAATTAATCCATAAGCTGATGATGCAGAACCATACGATTGAATAACTTGTGATGCTTGTGACCATAAGAAATCACGTAACCATCCATTAATAGTAATTGCACTTTTTGCAAAGTTTCCACCAGTAATATGAGTAATACTACCATCTGGTGCTAATGTACCCCAAACATCGGATTGCATTTTCCAACTAAAATGGAAAATTACAACTGAAATTGAATTGTACATCCAGAATAAACCTAAGAATACATGATCCCAACTTGAACTTTGACATGTACCACCGCGTCCAGGACCATCACAAGGGAAACGGAATCCTAAATTTGCTTTATCAGGAATTAATTTTGAGCTACGAGCGTACAATACACCTTTTAATAAGATTAAAACAGTAACATGAATTGTGAATGCATGAATATGGTGAACCATGAAATCCGCAGTTCCTAATTTTATTGGCATCATGGCGATTTTCCCACCAATTGCAACAACTTCTCCACCGAATGCGTAACTTGTAGTAGCTAAAGCATTTGGAGCGGTTGTACCCGGAGCTAATAAATGAACATTTTGAATCCACTGAGCAAAAATAGGCTGTAATTGAATTGCTTTATCTGAAAACATATCTTGTGGACGACCTAAAGCTCGCATAGTATCATTATGAATGTAGAATCCAAAAGCATGAGTTCCTAAGAAAATACAAACCCAATTTAGATGTGAAATAATTGCATCTCTATGACGTAGTACACGATCTAATAAATTATTATAATTATTTGCAGGTGTATAATCACGAACCATAAAAATTGCTCCATGTGCTGCTCCACCAACTACACAAAAACCGCCTATCCACATATGATGTGTGAACAATGATAATTGAGTCGCATAATCTGTCGCAATATATGGGTAAGGAGGCATTGCATACATATGATGTGCAACAATAATACTTAAAGAACCCATCATTGCTAAATTAATCGCTAATTGAGCATGCCATGATGTTGTTAAAATTTCATATAACCCTTTATGTCCTTCACCTGTAAATGGACCTTTATGAGCTTCTAAAATTTCTTTCATACTATGACCAATTCCAAAATTTGTTCGGTACATGTGTCCTGCAACAATAAATAATACCGATAGAGCTAAATGATGATGAGCAATATCACTTAACCATAATCCTCCAGTAATTGGATTTAAACCACCTTTAAATGTTAAAAAATCTGAATATTCGCCCCAATGACCACTAAAAAATGGTACTAAACCTTTTGCAAAACTAGGATATAGTTGACTCATTAGTTCACGATTAATTAAAAATTCGTGAGGTAATGGAATTTCTTGTGGTGCAACACCAGCATCTAACAATTTATTAATTGGTAATGCAATATGAATTTGATGACCTGACCATGATAAACAACCTAAACCTAATAAACCAGCTAAATGATGATTCATCATTGATTCAACATTTTGAAACCATTCTAATTTTGGTGCTGCTTTATGATAATGGAACCAGCCTGCAAATAACATAATTGCGGACATAGCTAATCCACCGATAGCTATCCAATAAAGTTCAACTTCACTTGTGATTCCTTCAGCACGCCACATTTGGAACCAACCTGATGTTGTTTGTACCCCTTGGAAATTGCCACCTAGATCACCGTTTAAAACTTCTTGTCCAACAATTGGCCAAACAACTTGTGAACTCTGTTTAATATTAATAGGATCAGTTAACCAAGCTGAATAATTGGAGAAATAAGCACCATGGAAATGCATTCCACTAATCCAGAAGAATATTATTGCTAATTGACCGAAGTGAGCACTAAATACTTTACGTGAAACTTCTTCCAATGAACTCGTTTGACTATCAAAATCGTGTGCATCTGCATGTAGGTTCCAAATCCAAGTAGTTGTTTTTGGACCTTTTGCTAAAGTTCTCGAAAAATGTCCAGGTTGTGCCCATTTTTCAAAACTTGTTTCTACCGCATTTTTTTCAACAAAAACTTGTACGTTTTTTGTGCGGCTATCAGTTGAGCTTATTGCCATTGTATTTTCTCCTTTTTGGGAGATGAAAATTTCTGAAACGCTTACAAAAAAAAACAATAATAATAAAATGTAAGTTTTCATATTATCATTATATAGGAAATATAAAAAAATTTTAACTAATTTTCTTAAAATTTTACTTTTTACAAATAATTGAAATTAATTATACGTCTATTTGGATAAGTTTTAAACTTTTAAATTAAAACTAGCAAATAATTTTATATACCAAAAACATATATAATATATTTTTATAAACAGATTATGGAACATTTAGTAATCAAGTAAGGGAACTTTAAAGAATTTTCTTTAATTAATGTTAAATGCTAGAATTCCGGATTATTAATTATTAAAAAGTATTATTATTAAGGTTGATTTAGATTCTCTTGTTATTTCTAAGAGTCGTTTAATGGTTATAGTTAGTGAATTTCTGACTGGAAGTTTATTATAGTGGTAACTCCACTTATAAAACAAGTTAAGGTAGTAAGTCAAGTTTATGATGTAACATCATTATTATAAGGAATTAAAATAGAAGCGTTACCAATGGTATCTATATATAACTGGAACTATCTTCTTTCCTAACGAGAAACTCAATATTATTATTACTGAGATCTATGATGTATTCCATCCATTCAATTATTTTTATTTTCATATCTTTTTCATTAATTTATTAGAAACAAAAACTCAAAATCTATTTTTAGAGTTTTTAATAAGTTTTTTCATTTCAAACTTGAAAAAGTTTTTTGATTCGTGAGATTTTTTTTAATTCATCAATTTAATTATAAGACATGTTCTTTAGTTTTTTTAAATTTAAATTTAAAAAAACTAGAGAACATGTCTTATTTTTATTAAGACTTATTTACGATTGGATTATATAATTTTAAAAGTATTTATAAAAATACTCAAAGTCAAATCAAAAATAATTTATTTGAGTAACTATTCACAAAACAAATAAAATTTAAAATTTTAACAATTACCAAAATCCTAATGAAACTGCTTTATCAATTGGTAAACAAGCACCAATACCGAACCAAACAGCTGTAATAAATCCTAAAATAAAGACTAAACTAGCAATTGGACGACGAAATGGATTTTGAAATTTGTTTACATTTTCAATAAAAGGAACAGTAATTAAGCCTGCTGGTACAGCAGCCATGGCTAATACTCCTAATAATTTATTAGGTAATACACGTAATAAATTAAATGTTGGGAAAAAGTACCATTCTGGTAATATTTCTAATGGTGTATTAAACGGATCAGCAGGTTCACCTAATTGTGTTGGTGCCATCGTTGCTAATCCAATACAACAAGCAAATGTCCCTAAAATACAAACAGGAAATACATATAAAAGATCATTTGGCCAAGCTGGTTCACCATAATAATTATGACCCATACCTTTAGCAAGTTTAGCTCTTAATTTAGGATCTGTTAAATCGGGTTTTTTTATTACTGACATAATGAATTTAAAATATTTAATTATAAAGGTCCTGAAATACCTTGCTTACGAATCATTAAGAAATGTGTTAACATTAATGCTGCAGCTGCTAATGGTAAAACAAACGTATGAGCACTATAAAAACGTGTTAACGTACTTTGTCCAACACTTTCACCACCACGTAAAACTAATACTAATGGTGGTCCAACAATTGGCACTGCTGCTGGAACTCCTGTTACAATTTTACAAGCCCAGAAACCTACTTGATCCCAAGGTAAAGAATACCCAGTTACCCCAAAACTTACTGTTACAACTGCTAAAATTACACCTGTAACCCAAGTTAATTCACGAGGTTTTTTAAATCCTCCCGTTAAATAAACACGAAATATATGAAGAACCATCATCATAACCATCATACTTGCAGACCATCGATGAATAGAACGAATTAACCATCCAAAATTCACACTTGTCATAATGTATTCTACTGAAGCAAAAGCATCAACTACACTAGGACGGTAGTAAAAAGTCATTGCAAATCCTGTAGCAACTTGAACTAAAAAACATGTAAAAACAATACCACCAAAACAATAAAATATATTAACATGTGGTGGAACATATTTACTTGATATATCATCTGCAATGGCTTGAACTTCTAAACGTTCTTCAAACCAATCATAAACTTTACTCATAAAAACTTATTAGACTATAAAACACAATTAAGCAAAAATTTAAAAAACTAGGCGAGAGTGGGATTCGAACCCACGGAATCTGTAAAGATTCATCTGATTTCAAATCAGACGCAATCGACCAACTCTGCCATCTCGCCAAAAGATTAGCTGTCAAACTAATCTTCTAATAATTAACTTTCATAGGTACTAACACCACTAAATTTTATCGAAGCTGGATTTGGGTTTTTTCCGATTGAAAAATTTCGACTATTGGTAGCAATCCGACCCGGATTAGTCTTTTCAGGGAATACCCCATCTTTTGGATGTAAATATTGAACTTCACCACTAGGAAAAATTCTATAAATTTTATAATTACTAACTTTGAATGTTCGTAACTGTGTTCCTAGTGCTAAACATTGTTCTTTCCGTGCCAAATAAAGTAGGTTCTCACCATTCTTCATAATTGCGGCTCCACCGGTAGGCATTTCAAAAATTTGTTCTTTTGTACTATTCCAAGTAATAGCATATTTCTCTTCTACTTCAGCTGATCTTAACCATCCTCCAGTACTTCCTCCAAACGTTGGAAAAGGAGTTTGTAAGTTTAATGTCATAATTAAAATAATAGATTATGTTATGGTTCAAGATTAAATATAGCATAAAAACTTAAAATTAAAATTTTTTATTAACGCTATACCAACGATAAAATTTTAGTACATACAATGACTAGAAATTATTACTGTATGAACTGTGAAACTTAAAGTAAGCAACATTGATTAATAGTTAAAACTATTATCAATAAATAGCGGAGAATGGATTTGAACCATTGACCTTCGGGTTATGAGCCCAACGAGCTACCCGGCTGCTCTACTCCGCGCTTACTTAATTAGAGCTTGACTTAAATATACTAAGATTTACTCAAAAAAGCAATACTAGACTCAAATAAAAAATAATTTGTTAACCAATTACTATTTTTCATTAATATATCTAGATCAACAAATTCGCTAAAGAAGTTCTCGTACTTTAATTTGTTGAATCATAAGAAAAAGCCGCACATATTAACTTATTATTAAAGAAAATCGTAAAATAATGACAAGATCTTAAATTGAAATTTCTTATTATGTTTAATAAAACTACTAGATATTTTGCATAGGGAAATTTTGGGGATTTTTACATTATTTGATTTGATTACCAAGCTATGGTAATGTGTTCGTTGAAAGTGAAAATTATTTCATATCGTGCTGAGATTTAGGTGAATCGAAAAGTCCTGATCAAAAATTGTATGATTTTTTACGCAGTTTAATCATGTAAATAAATGATAATAATTTAATATTATAAAGTTTTTTTAAAATAAGTTTATTTTTAGTACTATTCTTTTCTTTTTTAAATTAATAAATGTTTTCAATTTTTTCTATATATTATTCTAGAATTTTAAATTCTAGAATAATATATAAATAGAGGGAGTTAGTTTAGTAACGTCCACCTTCAGGGTTAGCTTGAACACTATAACTTTTAATTGTATAGTTAATTTGACGTCCTGGTCCTTCTTGACGATCTAAGTAGAAACCTGGTTCGTTTACTGGACGATTCACGATAAATGACATTGCACAACTTTCTGTACCGTAACTAGCATTAAATGCATTAATACGAATATAACCAGCTGCACATGATTTACGAGCTTCATTTAATTCAAACATTACAGATGCTGGATCTTTAACATCGAATAATGGTAAACCCCATAATTCCCAGTAACTGTTACGTGGATGTGGATCATCAGTCCATTCAACGTTCATTGCCCAACCTTGATTCATTGCGTAAGTAACCTGTTTCTCAATTTGTTCATTTGTTAAATCTGGTAAGAAAGAGAAGCAACCTTGTGTAAGTCTCACTATTCAAATACTCCTTTAATTTTAAGTAAATTTATTATACGTTTGCTGTAGGTGTTTCAGCGAAATCAGCTGTATCTGTAGATGTATAGTTAAAACTAATATCTTTCCATAAATCTAAAGCTGTTTGTAAAGGACCACATGTTTTAGCCGCTTCACGTAAAATTTGTGGACCAACTTCTTGGTTAAAGTAATCAGCACCTTCATTACGTGCTAATACCATAGCTTCTAAAGCTACACGGTTTGCTGTTGCACCAGCTTGAATACCATCAGGGTGACCAATTGTACCACCACCAAATTGTAATACAACATCATCACCTAAATAATGAATTAATTGGTGCATTTGACCACAGTGAATACCACCTGAAGCAACTGGCATACATTTACGTAAACTAGCCCAATCCATTTCGAAGAAAATACCATATGGTAAATTAACATCTAACGTAGTTAATCGTAAAATGTCGTAGAAACCTTTAATCATTAAAGGATCACCTTCTAATTTACCTACAACTGTACCGGCGTGGATATGATCAACACCAGACATACGCATCCACTTACAAATTACACGGAAGTTAATACCATGATTTTTTTGACGAGCATATGTAGAGTTACCTGCACGGTGTAAATGTAAAAGCATGTCATTTTCACGAGCCCAAAGAGCAATACTTTGAATTGCTGTATAACCCATTACTAAATCGATCATAACAATTACAGATCCAACTGCTTTAGCATAATCACCACGTTTGTAAACTTCTTCCATTGTAGCAGCTGTGATGTTTAAGTAAGAACCTTTTGTTTCACCTGTTGCAGCTGAAGCACGGTTGATACCTTCCATACAGTATAAGAAACGTTCTCTCCAACGCATAAATGGTTGAGAGTTAATGTTTTCATCATCTTTTAAGAAGTCTAAACCACCTTTTAAACCTTCATATACAACACGACCATAGTTTTTACCAGATAAACCTAATTTAGGTTTTACAGTTGCACCTAATAAAGGAACACCATATTTGTTTAAACGTTCACGTTCTACAACAATCCCTGTAGCAGGACCTTGGAATGTTTTTAAATATGAATGAGGAATACGCATATCTTCTAAACGTAATGCAGAAACGGCTTTAAAACCAAAAACATTACCAATAATAGAAGCTGTTAAATTCGCTAATGAACCTTCTTCAAATAAATCACATTCATAAGCGATAAAAGCAAAGTATTGATCAGTTGCACTTGGAACTGGATCTACACGGTAAGCTTTAGCACGGTAACGTTCACAAGCTGTTAATAAATCTGTCCATACAACTGTCCAAGTTGCTGTTGAAGATTCACCAGCTACAGCAGCAGCAGCTTCTACGGGATCTACACCTGGTTGTGGAGTAATACGGAATAATGCTAAAATATCAGTAGTTTTTACAGCGTATGAAGCATCCCAGTAACCCATTTTTGCATAAGGGATTACACCAGATTCGTAACGGTCACTTTTGATTCGAGTCCGTTCTGATACAGATTGAGACAT